TTTGTTTTACTTGTTGGCAATTCAATGATGTGTCTTACATCTGAGGTATCCTAAATGCGAGCTAGATATGCTGACTGATTTCTGGTCTGTCTCATGATCACTATTCAGAGGAAGGAGAGAGAAATTTGAATTTTTCCCATAATGTCACGAACAAGGAAAAGGTTATTGCAAAATTATAGCTCAGGAAAGAGCACGTAACTAAACAACTCTCCTTATCCAGAAAGCGTAAGGGCTTTCACTTAATTAAGTCCATACTAAGGTGAGTGTCGAGCTGGCCGGATCTGTAAGACGTCATCCCGGAGAGGTGCGAGGAGGGTGATTTTGAGGAGGAGAGGGAAGTGAGGATAGAGATGAGAGAAAGAGGAGCAGCCCCCATGTCTTTCAGAGAGATAGATAGGGAAGGTAGTACCGCCAAGGGAAAGGAGATGTCCCTGTGATGTAGAGGGTGTACTGGCTTGGGGTAGGAAAGCAAGGACTAGGCTGTCGAGTGACGATTGGCCGAGGGGAGTTCCATCATGTAGCTGGGTACAAATAAGCCAGTAAAAGACAAGTAGAAGCCAGTGAACGAGGAGTAGTAAGGGTACGACGAAGCCAGTGGGGTACGTAAACGAGGACGGATCACATGGTTTTGTACTGGTCAGCTTTGAGCTGTCGAGTGAGGATTGCTCTATCTCTTAAGAAAGGGGCTTTTCCAAACCCTGCCTTATTATTAATTATTAAAAGGGGAGTAGTCTCTGATGTGCGCTCTATTATTGGCTCCTATTCTGCTCTATTATTGCGTCCTATTCTTGAGGGGTGATCGGGGTTAAGCCGCGTGGCGATACCCGCGAAAAACAAAGGACTATTCGCTCTTTGGGGTGGCCTTTCGTACTCAAATCCGAACGGGGAAAGGACAATTATTCAGCGCACTAAAATCTAGTGGATCTGGTTCACTATTAATGAAAAGCCAGGGTGGAAATGATCCTTGTTAGGGAACCAAGACAAGAATTCTTACTAATAATAAGAAAGGGTTAAGGGCCTCCAAGGCCTATAAATAGAAGCTTCTTTCAGTCTCTATTTGGCAAAGAAAGACGTAGAAGTCAGAAAGAAAAGAAAGACTTTCATTCAGTAAGACTTAACACTCTTATGGATATCGCTGGAAGACTTTTTCCATTCAACAAGAAATACAAACCGTGGAAAACGAGAAGCTCCAACAGGAGCAAATGCTCGGTCTGTTCTGGGAGCATCCGCCTGCTCTCGATCCGGAGGTCGTAGGACGAATTATGCAGTCCATCCGGGACCGCATTCGCGGTCTGGAAGACAGGAGGAGGGCCCTACTCAACGAAGAGAAAGAGCTCATTGTGCGGGCTGCCACCCTCGGTGACCGGGGAGACTAGAAGAGTCCGTCGACTCTTTCTAGAAGATTTAAATAAGGAGTCCGTCGACCCGTTTTAATGCATGGCTTTCTTTGTTATCTTTCATGTTGTTCTATGTCTGTTGTTAACAACATATGTTCTTAGTTCACTTTGGTTTGTTGTCTTTAGTTGTGTGGCTGGTCTATGTGTGTGTAAGCTTCCTATTGGATGTACTCCCATGTATAAAAACTTGCTTGTAATGCTGGAATGAATAAAATCTGCTCTGTTCTGAAGGACACCTTATCCTTTCCCATAGTGATAGTAATTACCTCTGTCGGAAGGTATAATGAAAGAGTATAAAAGGTGAGGAAAGGCTGTCCTAAGATGACGTCGACACTTAGTCTGTTTGCACAGAGCAAACAGTTGGTGCCAAACAAAACAAAAAAATCGAACAAGTTCCAACCGACCAATCTTTATGATTTAAATGAACATCCGAAGCAGGCAAGATAGAAGCATGAGCACCCAAACCCATATCAGAAAAGCTTTGGCTTAGCCATAACGAGATCAATCACTCAGTCTTCGCTACAGAAGATGCCTCTAAGCTTGAAACTAAATCAGAAGCGACAGGAAAAGGCCCTTATAAAAGCAGCAAAGTCTTGATTGGATGCATAGAATTTTACGCAGTGCATGGGCCGACCCTTCGATTCACCGGCCGAGTTTCCATCACTTTCTATCGCTGGGACGAACTCCAAGCTGTAAGGGAATCGCTAATGTATAACCCTTGAAAGGCTTTCATTGGAACTTCCTTTTCCTTCGCTAGTATTCATTTACCAATGGAGAAAAAAGGAGATAGAAGAAGAATCACATGTATGCGTGCTAAGCGTGGGCAAGCGAGGCAGAAGCTATGGAATAGAGTCTTTCCTTGCTTTGGCATTCAGTAAGTAGGCTAAATAGGCATGTATGCTTTCTTAACCGGTTTGAGGACATAGGAGTATTTACCACTAAGTTTACTCTATGAATTAAAAAGAAGAAGTGGTCATATCATATAAGATAATAGTTGAATGTTTGTTTAATATCTTTATTCTATGCTCTTTGGTGAGGGAGGAAGTGACATGACATAGTCAATGAGGAAGGGGTATGCATCGTATAATTATAATAAGAGAAAGGCTGCACATGAATCTGACTCTATCAATTTGATTTTTCCTCTTGCTTTTGGTGAATTACCGGTGCTTGATGCAATAACCGGTGTGACAGTAGTCACTCTTGGTCTTCTATCCCTTATCCCTAAATCCCTAACCGCGGTTGAAAACCCAGTGTTAGCAAGTTAGAATATCCCTTGTTCTCGTAACCGGTACTAGTCCCGTAGAAGCTCGAACTCTTGCCGCTGTTCTTGGTGAGTGAATAGCTATGAGTGCCTAAATTAGTGGATTGACTGCTTGACTCCTTAGCCTTGGCGGCTTAGAGACATCCTTTAGTTCGTCTTAGAGAATGGAATTAGGAATTTGATTTTCGTCTTATTGTAGGTCGGTACGGTGCCCGAACACGATTTCTATCTTTCTACCGGGGCCCTCTCTTTGGAATTTCATCCACAAAACCAAGAACTGATAGAATTGTTGATGCCACCGCACCGAGAAAAAGAGTGGAATTAATGATTTGAAAAAGAGGGCTAGGTCTAGCCAAGGATTGAGTCCTTTTCTTTTGGGCTCGCTGGTTTCCATAAGCCAATTGAATAACGAGTAGGTTTCGAAGCGGGAGTCGGAGAGAGGTCGAGTTAACCATGGACCTGTAACACGCAGAGACCGGAGCGGACGAAAGGAAAGCTTTCAGGCAGGCTTTCAAAGGCAAGTCTTTATTCATCCTATTATGGCTACTTCGGTCCTTTAGTGAAAGCAACTGTCTCATCTCTTGCAGTTCCTTCTGGGGCATCTTCGATGAGTTGGATCAGAGCATTTCCTTAGCTATGTCCCTTAGCCAATTGGACAGCTTTCTTAAGAAAATCATATCCTTGCCGTTAATTCAATAGATGTCTCGCCTGCCAATCCTGTGCTAACTCTTAGCAATACAGTAAAGACCGGTAATCCCGCATCTGAGATAAACCTATGCCATTTCACGTCGCAAACAAGCCCTTCTTTCACATAACTAATGGATTAACTGTCCTTTGCCAAAAAAGAGCCTTTGTCCTAACTGCGCATTCTTCCTTCAAAGAGCGCACTAGTTGCCTTGCCTTTCTCGGATAATTTTGAAGTTGTCTTCGCCCTCTAGAAATTCCTTTTTGAATAAGGGAAAAGAGATAGAACCGATGATGATTCAGCGAAAGAGCTCCTTCGCTCTAACTCCTAACAGCTGCTATTCCGATATCAGAAATATTAAACGCACCTGCCTTTATCCCCACCTACCCTTACTAATGGACAATCAGAGTTCCTTGCTTTCCTTCCCCATCAATCAGTGGGTTCCACACCAAGATCAAATGAGGGACCACTAGTTGCATTTCTCATATACTAAGGTTGGACCACCGCCGGAGAGAAAAGAAAGAATCACTCCTCACGAGGCCGGGAAACCATAGGAACATGGAACCCGAAGTATAAGAAGAATGTGGTGCTGGATCCTGCTGAGCAGGAGGAACCGGTGTATAAGACGGAATAGAATCATCCGTTGCAGGATCAGAAAGATCAACAAGAAAAGGAATGGATGGCACATCAGAAAGAACCTCAGAAGAATTGGCATCCACTCTAGTGTCCGCTCTTGCATAAGTGGTACCAACATCTGCTAATGTATCTTTAACTTCTGCTGGTGGAGGTGGTGCCATGGTGACCTCTGGATCAGCCCAGTAAAACTGGGTAAAGTTTATCTAATTGCTGCCTAATTCAGTACAGTGGGGTCAATTCGTGTACCAATTGAAAGCAACTCTCGTTAGAGAATTCCCAAAGAGCCTCAATTTTTCACAAAATCATCTACTTCTCTACACTGCACCGTAAATCGTCCGAAATGCTCTATGGTGGACTGGTCCCATTTTTAGACATAGTAAGAAGAGTAGCAATGCTAGATTAAGAAGGGGTAAAGCCATCACTCTGCCCTAAGCATTGAGCTTACGCGAACCAAGCTGCGAAAAGACTTTTGGGGTAGCCGTTCTTCCAGGCCAAGCCTGCACATGGACCGGATTGGTATTCGAAGGTGTTCCCCTTCCTCGGACCAATAGGCTTGGACTATGAGCCCGCTTAGCAAACTCGAAGGATCCAGAGTCGGAGATGATAGACTTCGATTCAGAAATATCAACCCCAAACTCTTTTACCATTCTAGCGTACTGAAGAGCCACCATTTCATTGGCGATAACTATATCATCGCCTAACAAAGCGTAGTCTCTAAACTTACCCTGATGCCCTGCTAAGTCAGCCGCCATCCACACCATAACATGGTGGGAAAGCGAAAACAACGCCCATGAAAGGTAGTAGCCTAATGTAATGGCTGCCCCGCGTTGAAGGAAACTACTCGAGGAGAACGTTCGAGAGCTATGTGTATTGCTCGCTCACTCCTTCTATACAAGGAAAGGACAGATAAGGATACTAATGTTAGAAGCGTGTCCATCCTAATAGAAGCGTGTTCCTAAACTACTATATCCGTGGTTTCCCTAGCGAGAGTTGAATAGCTACTCCTACTATAAGACTAGAAACTGGAAATCGACTAGCACCATATGGTATCCCGAACTCGAACTAGCACGAGAAAAGGAAAGCGACAACTCTGACTCTTACCCTTGAAGTCACTTCGTGAGCGACTAACTCACCGTATTCCATTTAACCCATCGCCTGAGGGCTCGGACGGAAAGGCATGAGGAAGAGAAAGAGCTAGTTCAACTGGTTGGGAAATAGAGTTTGAATTCGATTCTATGATTAACCATATTGTACCACTATTTGACCTTTTCTATTCAATCCAATATGACCAACATAACACTTAGCGTAAGTACCAGGCTTTATAGTCTCGATGACCCCATCTCGCTACGTTCCCTAAGAGTTTTTATGCAGATGTTTTGGTACTAATAAATAGAGCAAATAGTTCAGTACAAATAGATTGACTTCCTAGGAGCACTTCTTCTTATGTCCCCTTCCTCTTCACTCTAGCAAGAGCTACTTCCTTAAAGCCGTAAAGAAAGAAGCTCCTACTCCTATTAAAGAAGGAAGAAGGACTAGAAAGGGCGGAAAAAGAAGGAAGTGAGACTTGAGATGCAAGGGCGGAGACCAGATATTCTCTCTTTTGAATCCAGATACGCCGATCTTTCACAGAAAGAATCGCAAGGATTTGAAAGCGAGTTCTCAAACCTAAACCTATTTACCCAGAAAGAAAATAGTAAACTGGGACTGGTTTTGCCTTCCCTATGCTAGCTTTCGTGCTCACCTTTCCATGCAAAGTGAAATTATTAATAAATAGAAATTCTATCTGAAAGAAAGGTCATCCTATTAAAATAAAAGGGGTTCGGCAAAGCGGGGCATAAAATATGCCTGACTTTATGGCTAACCTTCCTTTATAACTCCAAAGGTAGAGTTCATCTTCCAGTAGCCAAAGGAGTCTACGATAACGGCCAACCAATCCAACTCCCCGCGGCCAAGAACTACCCTCTCACTTCTCCCCTCGAGCTAGCTTAAAGAAAGGCTACTCAAAGGTCCTCACTTCTAGACACCCAAGTCTCACTCAAGAAAGAATTCTTTATCAAGTAGGCTTCCAGTCTCCTCTGAGAAGAATAAGAATCATCAGTTCGGTGCAAGAGGAATTCATTAGAAAGCGCAGCTAAGACACGGGAATATAAGACTACATGTCTGCCCTAGCAACTGGCTTCCCTAGGGGAGTATAAAGATAGAAGGACTATGGCAGTCACTCTCAAGCAGGAAAAAGCCGGGACAGTTCTCAACCTATAGTTATTTGACTGGGTAGACAGGACTGAACAAGAGGAAAAGATAAAAGAAGACACTTTCGCTTTCGCTGTTGCTTGGCCTTTGGCTTTCGCTTGTTAAGAAACACGGATGCTTTTATCTTTGAATGTTGGTCGAACTCGCTTGCTGTAGAGTACTCATATGATTGAAATGGAAAGTGTTTCGACCGTCCGGAGGGAACACAAAGAGACCGGCCCCACACAAAGCAAAACAAGGAAGATAGATCAATGGCACACTTATTGAGCCCAATTCTTGTTTGTCTGTATCTAAAGTTGCTAAGCGGCGAAGCCCAACCTAACCGAAATAAACTGTCCTACTCGACAAACTGGGCTCTTCACAGAAAAGTCAAAGCTAGCAACGGGAGATCTACTGCCACCAATGTCCTTCTCCATTTCCTACTCTTTGACTCCACAGAACTCACCAGTTTGAAAGCTCACACTGCCCCCGACCTACCTCTAGTCATATTTGGACAAGGAAAGGGCAAGGATAGAGGTGAGTGAAACTTCGCAGCTCCCCTTCTTGAACAACCAAGGCACAGCTTGAAAAGCAAAGGCTAGAATAGCATATAGAAATAGGGTTCCAAACCTTGCATCAATTGGCACTATCAAGTCGGAATCAACAGCAAGAGGAAAGGAAGAAGTCCCAAGCGCGTTTACGCCGCCTCAGTAGGAAGCCATTTGAGAAAGTGCCACAGCTCCTGATTCATGTGCATAGGCTTAGAGCCAATAGTTGCCCCTGGAATGAATTTAATGGGGCCCTTCTAAGAGCTTCTTCTTTGCACTTGCTTTGGTATTTGTACTGAGAACTTCCACCCTCTCTGCCTCTATCTATTGCCCTCATTTGCTGGCCGAAAGAAAACTTTCTTCATTCCAAGAGAAAGAAGTCGGTAACCGGTAGCCTAGCTATGTTCTTCCTATGCTGATATCAAAGCATATGTGATAGATCTGTTCCAACATGTGGTTCCTGTAAGAGATTGGTATTTAGAATAAGGAAGACCAAGTCAAATCAACAGGAAGAGAGACAAACCTATTCAGATGAGGTCTCGCATTCTTCAACGGGACATCCATACTGGGTCAAGAGGAACCCCTTAATTAGCAAGGAGCAGAGAAGCTCTCTCAAAGCGTAGAGGAAGCAGAAAGTAGATATTATCCAATCCCTGACTAGTGAGGCTGCTTAACCCAGTGAAAGAAAGAGGATCGGAGTTAAGCTTCTTTTCCCAACGGGAGGTGATCTGATCGAGTTGCAGCTCTGGAGTTCTCCTTTAGCCAAGGAGCAAAGCCACTTTCTTGAAACCGATGGGGGTGATCCCTTACAAACAACAAACAAGGGGTATTCGTCTTTCTCTATTCTAGGGGTCCTCAGCTGATGATTGAACCAGGACGAATTCTTTGCTTTGAAGCTTTGACTTTGAGTGATCGCAGGTTCATTAGCTAGTTGTTAAGTGCCGAGGTAAGAATTTCTTCTTTCTCCCTTTCTTTGTGAACTGGAACAGCTACCATAGGAGAGATGGTTTACTTTACGGAATTCAACTAGTGAAGGTTGCCGAGGTCAGCTTTTTGGGTTATCGATCGCAGTGGTCAAGCGCACAAGCAGAAAGAGATGACTAATCCCCGCGAGTTACTAAGCTCCGTCTCCGACTTGATGACTGGCTAGGGAAGAACCTTTCATCAAAGCAGATTCACCTGATTCAACAAGAGGAAGTGGGTAGATAAATCGATTCGAACTTCCGGCACAGGCACTCAAAGCTTTACCTTAGTCTCGAGCTGCTCTAAAATCTCTATAAAAAGATTAACCGCTTCTCGAGCGCTAGTAGGCCTATTGTAGCCAAGGCATATATCAAATCCTAAATTGGTTTATTCGTCTTTCTCTTTGGAAGCGGTCATGTTCTCATTCAATGCCCAGATGTCCACACAATATGCATGGGGTTAGCCGCCTCAATGGGATCTTTTATCCTGGTCAGAGGAGAAATTACCAAACGTTTAGCATTCCCGCACTTGATCTACTGTAAATTGAATTGATCTAATGTTACCGGTGGAAGTTCCAACACTACATCTTTACTTGTAAACTTTACCTTTTTTCTTTTGGAACTGCTAGATATATATAGCTTACTGGACACTTTCAGAGATCCGATTAGGCGCTTCAATGCTGGAGGAGACTTCTTCGAGATGCATTTGACCGACCGCGAGGACTATGTTGAATGGTATGCGTCAGTGTCCACAGGACCGATCCTTCCTCCACACATGAGGATAGGGTCGAACTACGCGAGCAGAGGGGTCAGGTCACGGATTGCTGAGCTGAGGAGATCCCCGAGAAGAGTTAGAATGGCAGTTCCTGCTCCTTGGGAGGTACCAACTAAATGACTACCTGAATCGGGGTTTTGAGCATAAAGATTCCACTGACCTGTAAAAAGTGGGCCTAAGCCTTGGGGATGCGGTAATACATCTAAGAAATTCTTCCATAGAACATACTCAACGTGTTTCAGATATGCTATAAACCAGATGTCGTCGTCGTAGACCGTGACGAATTCATCCAATCGGCCTAAGAACATCGTTCATCAGCCGCATAAAGGTTGCAGGTGCGTTGGCCTTACCGTAATAGGGCCAAATGGCATGACGATCCATTCATATAACCCTTGCCTTGTCTTTAACGCGGTCTTACAACGCCTTCCACCACTTGGTGGTATCCCGGTCTATCTTAGTGAAGTAACGGGCTCCCTCTTCAATCCATAGTTCTGTCATCCACCCGTCGATCGTCATGAAGTATAGAATGTGCATCTCCCCATCCACCACCAGTAAAGGGGGCATAAAAGCTCGTATCGGGACCCATGAGGGGTGAGACCCAAGCGCCATCCTCTGATCTTTCTCCTAGCTATTTTTTCCTCCCCTCCAGCTGGCCTCTGACGGCTTTCGATCCTCCTTCCAATGGAGACTCCGCTTCCAGGGAATCAGTCCTTTCCGAACCACCAACTCAATCTCTTCCAAGCATGGGCTGACCCGCGCTACATCTCCAGAGCCAAGACACCTTCGAGAGATATAGCTGTAGCTCTTGATGGCCCGGACAAAGTCCTTCACAAGAACACCGGTTCCGCAGTTTTCCTCTCCTGGAAGCAAAGGCGGAATATAGTTCTCGGGGTTGCGTCTGCTCTTTCCTTCGTATCCGCCTAGCGGAAGCTATCCGAGTAGCGTCTTATTTCGTTACACAACTATTTGTCTAAGAGACCGCTTTTCCTACCTCCGTACACTCTTAACTCTTAAAGGCATCTTGCTTGCCCGTCCCTCCATTCCAAAGGACTGTGTTTGGGCGGAATATAGACTAGGCTAAGGAGATCCCATTGTTCCGGTACCGGTGGGCAAGTAGATGCATAAATAGGCCGGCCGATGTTTAGCTGGGCTTAGAAGCTTACTTGCAACCATTCTTCTGAGGTGAGGGATTGCTAGGCACTGACTGCACTGGATGCATTAGTTGCCGCTAGAGGCTGCGAGCGGAAGAGATTGCTAATTGTTAGAAAGTAGCCTCTCTCTGCCTTAATAGCCCGTCTGTGGTACTAATTCTTATCTTTGTCTCTGCTTTATGGTTGTTAGTTCAAGAATCAGCTGTGAATGCTACCGATACCGATACCGGAGCTGCTAAACTAAAGGAAGTGACATGACATAGTTAATGAGGAAGGGGTATGCATCGTCCAAATTCAACTGACTTCCTTTGTATTCATCCCATCTGAGATCGAATGAGGGTAATTCTTTATAGATCAGATCTGCAGCGCTTACTGATTCAATCACAGCTGATACGCATTCAATTGCAGCTACTTCGAAAAAACTGTCTATTATGGCTATGTAAAGGGACCGGCTTCCCAGAGCAGAGAGGTTAATGCCCTAGGATTGGATTCATACCCATATGGGAACTGGGCGAGGGATTCCCTGAAACCAGAGCAAGAACCTAAAAGCGATAACAAGCTAAAAGGCGCATCTCTAAGCCAAGATCGTCTAGCTATGCCAATGGGGGTAATGAAACGTGGCTACCATGGCCATGGAAGTACCGACCTGAGGGACTGACTTTGAAAGGTATATTCTCGCACTTATCCAAGGACAACTTCTTCGCTAACCACCTAACCATCAGCAGATAGCGAATCCGCGGAATCCTTTGATCCGGGATTTGGATGGTTGAGACAAATGAAACTATGAAATGTTAGGCCTTTCCTCGGTTACTATATTCTTGCACCAATTCACTCTTAAGGTAAGGTGCCTAGAGGGAAAGCAAAGCAGAAAAGAAGAGGTCGAACCTCGTAAAGCGTCTTACTTTCTACTTGCTGATAGATTCTTTGGGAATCGATGATGGACTCTGAGTTAGGTGGGGATACGTGGATAGGACTCCATTCGTTTAAAGACATGATTTCCTGCATTCCTAGCTGCTCTAGCTTTGCCTTGTTATGATAGGGGATAAGGGGAATAACTAGCTCAATGCCCCGCCTCCTGTCTTTTGAGTTAAAATATCACTACTAGGAAATACCATTTGGCGTTTATGAATGGAATCGGCTTGCCCACTAAGGGAGATAGAAAAGGTGCGATCAGAACCTCTATTCCATGAATCAATAAAGCAAACTGAAAGTCTGGCTGTGCGAGAGGCCAATATGACTATCTATATCAGTTCTTCGCCTTGGAACATCACTTTAATATAAAAGATTTGACCATCTCTCTTTTGAACAACGTGCTCAGGCAGGAACCAAAATAACCAGCAGTAGAGTACCGAGAAGAGGCTATCCGGGCGAAGGTCTTCTTTCGACGCATTCTGAACCTGAAGACTGAATGCCCGGTATGACATCCAGTAGAAGCTCAGGGACGGATTGAACAGCAGCTTTTAGGGATGCTAAGGATCTCTATCATTGGTTCATCAGAAGCCATCAAGCACGAAAGCAGCAAGGAGTGTGCTAGTGAGTCCCAAGCAAAGGAAAGAAGGACATGAGAGGCATAGAGAGGACTCAAGGACAAGACACGACTTAGTCCACGGAAATTGGATCTTCATTGGCCTTGCTGTCCGCAGATCGGTTACTCTCCTTTGAAGGAGAAGCCCGTTTGAAGGCAAGTCATGGTATCCGGGATCGGACATCGAAAGGGAAGGCCACAAGAAGTCTGCATGTGAGAATCCAAGGCAGACGACCCCAAAATGGGCTCCGCTAAGTAGGGAGAATCAGAAACTTGAGAGTCAGCCGAAGGCTGAACTAAGGAGGCGCTGGGGATGATACGTAAACATCCACAGAGCTAGAACTTGCACCACAGGCTTCTTAGCCTTGCTACGCTTTGAGTTTCCATCTCCATCATCACCTTTCGGTTTATCTTGCTGCTTATTTGGATTCTTACGACAAGTAGCCGAGGAATGGCCAACAACATTGCATTGCGGGCAAAAGTAAGGAAGATACTCGTAGGCGAGTGACACAAACGAGCAAAGCCCTTGACGCTCAATCATAACCTGGTCTTGTAGAGGTTTGGATAAATCAATATCGACCAATCCTCACACTGACGAACCCGCTGCTGGTAGAAGCGTTCATCAATGGGAACTGAAAAGTCATCCCCCTTCTTGATAGGGACAATGTCCTCAACGAGAACCTCCGAGGCCTGTGGCTGCTTGGCTTGAAGTAACTGCGCGAAAGTACAAGCAGGCGTCGAATGGGTAGAGACAGGTAATCCAGAATTCAAAGGAGGCGCCTGCGAAGGCGGAAAATCCAGGTTAGCAGCGTTAGGGTTCCCCTTATAGAGATAAAATAGAATAAGAATCAAGCTAGCGCCAAGCAAAGGGCGATGAGAAGTGCACAGAGAGAGCTTTCAAGTCAAGATGTCAGATCGAAAGCCCCGGAATTGGAAGAGGAAAATCCTGTCACCATAGTGGGAAGTAGGCTCTATTAGGCATTCTTGGGTCTACAATCTCACTAAAAGAATTCCGAGACTTACAGCAAGCATTAAAGGCTCTACTTGAAAGCTAGTAAAAAGTGAAATAGGGGCTCTGACTCTTCTACCGCACCGGTTACCGATTTTCGTGAAAGGGCTTATGAAGGACGAAGTCACTTTCTCTACCACTTGGGCGAGCCAGCTATCGTTCGAGCTCTTTTTCCTGAAGCGATTCCCCTTCCTTCCTTAGATTGATTGGACTCCTTTCTATCTCTTTAAAATCCTAAGCTTGTTTTCTTTGTAGTGGTTAATTGCCCCGTGTCCTATCCTAATATAAAAATATTCTAACTCTCGTTCCGGGTCGGGCATAAAGGGAAGGTCTTGCAGAGCCTAAACACCTATCGATTGTGTTAGTGAGTGAGCAATCACCCCGTCTATCCTTATCTTATAGAGTTCAGTTTAGTGCTTATTACTGGTTGGGGGAACCCTGCAACATAAGAGTTGACTCTTCCTATGCTTTTAGTAGACTAAGACTCAGACTAATGAATATATTAGCACTGCAAGGGTAGGAATATTCCTAGTCAACTATTTTAATACTAAGAAGACTTTGATTCCTACATCGTTTGTATCTCCGATCCTCAATCCGTTGATTCCGAACCCAGGGCAAGCAAATAGGCACCTTTCCCTAGAGTTCTTTCTCGGGGGCTACTAGTTGCGGCTCTGAAGTTCCCGATTTAACAGAGTTAGATAAGCCAACTCCTACCTTTTCAGAAGTCCGGAGAGCGGTAGCCTAGCCTCTTCACATCCATCCTAGATATGGCACTTTCTTCTAGGGCCACATCCCAGTATATACGAGCAAGACCTCATGGCATGAGATCTTCTTTCCAATAGGTCCCCTTGAGGCCGAAAGAAACTTGCTTTCCTCTGCCGGTAGTAGACTCAAGATAACTCCCGTTCAAGCGAAGAATTGAATTGAGGCGAAGACTAGTATAGTAGAGGAGTTTCTTCCGTTGTCCCAGATCCGTGTATCCTAGAGCCCCAACCTAACCCCGCGGCAAACGAAATCGTTAGTTTGACCGGGTCCATGGACTCGCCGGGCGTTGAAAGGCTCGTTTGTCAGTAATATGATTTGTCGGTGCCATATTCATTTGTTGGTGCCACGGCTTAGAATTTTCCCGAGAAAAGGCTTGCTCTTTTGCCCTTACACCCCTCTCCCCTACTAGCTAGGGAGAATCAACTGGGCCTTATAGGGCCTAAACGAGCGAAGGAAAAAGAAATCGAATTTTATGTTCATGTCCGGCCTAAAAGAGCGGTTAGAGCTGTTAATGAATGTGTATAAATAGACATCCGATCCCGAGATCGTTAAGTGTTCTGTGCCCTAGATTTCAAATCTTCAATGTATGGGGGATCTCAGTAATATCAGCAGTTTGCCTCACCCTCTCTTTGAGATTGGCTATGGTGGACACAAAACGTGAGTTTCTCAGGAATCATCTTTCGTTCTAGTCTAGATGGGCCCTTCCTTCTTTGTCCGCCTTCTTTATAATAATAATATGGCAACCCGCGGCTGAGCCGAATAGAGTTGCTTTGTTGGTTGGAAAGATTGAGGAAGAGCTCTGAACATAACTACAGTTTGCACCTCTGATGAAGAAGGTGAAGCTGGAAGTCTTATTACGTCTTTCCCCTCTAAGTCGATGTAGCGAACCGAGAAGCCAAGTCGCTTCAAGGCCACAAGGCCAACTTCTACCATTGATTTCTCCTGGCACTGCCCATGTCCCTAATCTCTTTGTTTGGTTTGGGTTAAAAACTCTGCTTTCCAGACCAGGTCCAATTTCCGTTGTTCCTAGAGTTTGAAGAGTTTGGAACCCCAGGGGCAATGTGTGCTCCTTGTTTCCGCTGTTGTGTGGAAAAGATCGAAGAAGAGTTCCGGCCTTACCACCGGGGTATAATAATAAGCTGCTTGTGCTTTCTTTCAATGGCTTGTTGGGTTGGGGCAATGGATGAATGATGGGAGGGCGAAGCTCTTTGTTCCAGTTGTTCCTGACGAGTTCAGGTTTATGAGCTGTTAGCGTAGGAAGGAGGAAGGAGAAGAGTTGATGAATGAGCGGCCTTTCTTTCCATAACTGGATAATCCAAGTATCCGGCCCACGCCCTAGCACGCAAAGTAGAATCAATCTATCCTAGCACGCCCCTCAGTGCGCTTTGTCCTTCTTTGCCGGCTTTAGCTGCTATCAATGAGACAATGCCCAATGGAGGGCTATGAAATGGGTGTAGCATATATAGCGGCATACCCCTTTAACCTAGGTGGAAAAGAGATCTATTGATACCCACCATCAGTTTACCCAGAATCCAACCTGGATTACCAGGTGAGGAAGATGGAAGTATAGGTAACGTCCAATCTTCTCCTAGTTGAGCAACCATATCATACACTCTCCAAAGGAGCCCCTTAAGCTTAAGTTAGGGAACTTAAACAGCTTCTTTCATGAGTCGTAGCGCTACCGATACATGAGCTAGAGAGTTCCAGGAGCTAGATAGAAAGCAACTCAGTTTGAGCATGACAGAGGAGGTAGCTGACATCCAATTTCACCAATACTAAACCCATCTTCAACATCCCTATAGGGATTGATTTCAACTATCCAACGATTAGCGCTTGTGCTATTCCTTTAGTCCACGGGGACTACTTGAAAAGAAAAGGGCTATTCTAAAGAAGGAAAGAAAGCCACGAGAGCCGCTTGTCCAGCCAGTTAGCAGCTAAGGAGCTACTCTAGAGTTCCTTCCAGTCGGGAAAGAGTTAGCTTAAGCTTAAGACCGGTAAAAGTCAAGTAAAGGGTAGGGCAGATCTAGTCGATACAGGTTTACGCGAGACCGGTGCCTTAGATTATATAGGATAATATCCGGTGGTGGATTGAAAGAAATAAGGATAGCAAGCAGGTCCACGTCTGTCTATCAAACCTCAAACTCGTAGCTTCGAGGCAAGACTAAGGCTCGACCTTGCTCCCCAATGGTGCCTATGATCAGTCTCAGTTGGAACTGATTGGATCACTAGTAACGAGTCTACTCTCCTTGGTGGCCCAAGAATTAGGCTCTGACAAGACCTCTATTAAATAAAAAGATCTAAGGTTGGGCTATTCTGTTTTTGAGTTTATTGAAAGGGAAATCCGATGTTGACACAGAGATTTGATATGGCAAAGATAGCGTCTACCTTGCTTTCACGGATTCCTCAATCATCCAATCAATCCATTGAGTACGATTGATTGCTGTCTTCGCTCATCCAAACAAGAAGTGGGAAAGAGCTCCTAATGGCACGGTTTCGGCTCACCTTCCTCCACTATACATGAATGGTCACTCGAATTGGATATGTAACGCGTAAGAAGAATGACAAGCGCGATAGCACGAATAGCAGGTGAAAAAAGGAAAATCCATCATGAAAGTCACCTCTTGATCAATGGTATTTAGTTCGCGTCGGTTCATGCCATAAACGAGATTGACCCAGAGTGTAGTTGGTGAGGCAGTTTGCGAAAGAGCCGATGATCGAGCAGAAGGCCAAAAGCCATCTGGGACCTCCTCCGGGAAAATGTCTCATCTAAGCTTCTTAGTCATCAATGCGGTGAAGGTTATATATAAATAAAAAGATCTTTCTGAGAAAGAATCTTTGTTTATGGGATTTAGACATGTGTGGACAAAGATGTGGTCTTTCAAATGTTGATTTAGAGACGCCCCTCGGGATCAGGATCAAGAGTTTCGCCCCTCACGTATCTATGCTATGCTTTTCGTGCGTTTTCGTGGCCATACCTTACATCGACCTCTGAACCGATTCCGAAAGAAAAAGAGTCCTGTTCCCGAGTCATGTCCTAAGGGAGGATGCCTGGGGTCTTACAATTGGCTAAGGTGCCCAATTTCCTACTTCTCTTGGTCTCTCCATTACAGACTTTATAGTAAGAGAGGCTTTTCCATACCCATTGAACTGAGCATTCATATCTTGGGAAATTCCATGATGTGAGACTCAAACTCTGAGCATCCTTCTTTCTAAAAGGATCTCAATGGCATGACTTTAATCAAAAGATTCCACTTTTTCTGGGAATTTCATTCTAACATATTTATCAATAATGGTTGACCCTACCGAGAATCAGCTAAGCCCTTTTCTTAGGAAACCTCAGTCTCGAAAGGCCTTGTTCACATTCCTTTAATCTTTTTCATTAACTTGCATGGGCGGATAAAGAGGGAAGCTTCAAAGCGGTAGCATGTGGAATAGCAGAAGCTGATAGCATTATGTCTCTCTAAAATCCCTTTCATATATGACCTGTCTGTCAAAAGACAGATTCAAGCAGGGCAATTCAATTAAGGTATAGAGAAAGCTCCAAGCAGCTACCATTGATCAACCTGCTTCGAGATAAAGCTGAATAGGCTGGAAGTAAGCTCTCCTTGGGAAAGAAAAGAGCTTGCAATGCGGGCTACTCTATTGGATCCTATTCGTTCGGCTGGGCTGGAAAATGGCTGCCTCACTGCGTGGACTCCTACCATCGAAGCAAACTAGCCTGGCCCAACATGTAATTTCTCCATGAAATGGGCTTACCCTATGATTGCCGGCTGACAAAAGAGGTAAAGATTGAAACACTCCTTATTTGGTTTGGCTTGCCTAGAATCCCAGTTCTATTAACCGATGGGAGAATCCAAATATGATGAGAATTCTACTTCTGGCCCTCGCTCAACCATGGCTTCCTCTTCAAGATTCGACCCATTTCTCGATGCTGGAGCTTCCTCTGCAGCCTTGTCAGACTTGAATCTGGATTCAGCTTGATCTTTCGCCTTGTTCTTCACTGATTGTTCTCTGTCACCCTTCCCTTCAACGGATCTTGTCCAAGACCTGCGCTTTCAGCTTATGGTCTAAGAGAAGAGAGTTCTGTTTAGCAAAGAAGCATACTGGAATGAGAAAGAACTTCAGTCAAGCGAACTCTCAGTGATGGAGGAATTTTCTTTGCTAATGGGCAAGGTTACTGCTTTTTACAGGAGTAAGTAGGTCTCAAAGGTTCAAGTCAGTGGTAATCCTTCTGTCTGTCGAAGAGTATGCCTGCCCTGTCCTTCCTTCGTTTAAGAAAGTAGGCTGTTCTCGAATAAGCGCTCTTTGGTTTTGATTCAAGATATTACCGAAGTAGAAAGAGAAGTCCTTTGCCTTAGCACGGGCTAGATAGGGCACCAATCAATAGCAGCACACCTAGGCGAGGTGCGAAGCGCATTTCAGGTTCTACCACGAAAGTCTGAGTAAGGCCTAGACACAAGAATAGTAAGCATCTTCCTGACTGACTGTGTCGACCTTACTGGGTGCAGAGTCCTCGACAAGATATTCTTGCTATTTTAAGAGAAGATCATCATTGGTCTGACTTAGGCCTTGATGTCTTTTGATTTCAGCTTTCAATGCCCGGAATAGGAAATGAGATGATTCGATAGTGGGAACTCATAAGCGCTCATCCATTCTATGCCGGTAATCGAGGAGGCTATGCTTAAAAGATTGCATTCGACGCCGGTGATCAATCAGGCAGGATAGAATTTTCCCTTTCCGACCGGTCTTTGAGTAGAATACCCCTTCTTCCGCCTACCCTTGACTGGGGTTGGCTAGGGCCTTTATTCATAATCATAGTATGTGGCTATCGCTCCTACTTCTGCTTGTCATTTTAGTACTTGTAATGTCTTTGGCTTCACGCTCCGCAACCTATCGGTCAAGTGTCTACGCTACTCACCTTTGAAATTGAGTGGCATTTGGGCCCATAGATAGAGTCATCCCATCCAATGCCTTTTCCTTAGCTTCTGCTTTCTGGCTTTCTGCAAGAGAGGTGCCAGGTTCATCAGGGTCGAAATCAAACCTGATAGAAGATTCATCAACGCTGGGCCCCAACCTAGTAAAGGGGCTTGAAGATTGAGGGCTTTCCTAAGTAGAAGGCATGGAACTAGCGCTTCGCACTTGACCTTTCCACTAAGCTCTTGGAACCTTTCTATCCCGAGCCGCTCACTTGGTTTGGGTTGTATTCCGATCCTAGAAACAAAGCCAAGAAAGGCTAGTCCTAGTCATCCTTCTTGATAGATTTCTTCATCAAAGCAAAGAGAGGTTTCAGTCTCAGAAGTGGCATTCAGTTCTCCTCTGCCGATGCTGCTACGCTTCTCTGATCGCTATGCCCTCAGAACTACATCCCCGGATTGGTTGATGTTATCTCAGTTGATGTTTGAAGCATAGTTCAAGTGAAAAAGATCCCTATCAGGTGAGTGCCGAGCCTTTTGATTAGCCGCATTTATGACTTCTCAAAGTCTGGCCTGGCCCTGCCACCTCTACTTCTACTACGATCAGTTTCGAGCCTGGGAAAAATCACTCTTTTATACGCTATTTGAAGTTGGAAGATTCCATTAGTTATCTTATGATATTCTATCTATCATCGGGACAGGAATGGAGTGACCGAGGGGACGGACGAGGGGAAGAAGTTTCTACTATTGCTATGACTGGCAAGCAAAGAGGGAAGACTAGAAAAGAGACCCGCTTTCGCGGGGAATATGAGATAGCGACTTTACTTATTGACCTTCATGAGCATGGGTGACTGCATCTCATCTTTCATTTCTGATTGAGAACATTATGAACCCGAAGCCCTCACGATATGACAGAAAGATGCCACCAAGCGCGAAAGAGTATCGACCTCAGCCTGCCTAAGGAAATGGAATCGGGGATCAACTTCTCATTCTATCTTTAATCGAGAATCGAGAAAGCCCTCACTCTTCAAGTCCTTTTGCCATCAGCAAGTGAGTCTGCCCGTCTTTCAGGAATCACAAGCTATCACGGAAAGAGAAATTTGGTCACTAGGAAATCCCCAAGATCGGGGCTAAGAAGTTGGAGAAAGAAAGCCACGGTGGATTGATAGATTACTAATCTGGCCCCAGTCTTTGACTGAGGAAGGGACCCAGCAAGTCAAGTCAAATCCGGAGACGACCTTCATTTGAGAAAGTAAGAAGATATTGATTGGCAAAAGCCCATTGTCAGAGAGATGAAAGAAAGCAAAGGATTCGAGGAGTCATCCCATGATCTAACCGGGATAGAAATCGAAATAAACGGAAAAAGGAGAGACCAGAACAGATGCGCCAGCTGTCGAGATTCTCCAATTACTTGACGTTGCGAAAGACATAATCTGAGGTCAAGCAGGAGCGGCCACTGAACCCGTTCTAGCGTCGTGGGATGAACCAGAAAGAGGATCAGAACATGAAAGTAGGGATTGGCCCCCTGGGATTCCTGAGGTTGACCCGCCTTCGAAGAATCGGGCAACAAAGATTCAATAAAGATATGTACATATATCTCCACAATACAAAGGTCCGAAATTGTGTCCGTCTAAGCTAAGTAGCCGACTCTTGGAGGTCTAGTCAAGCCTGATAGAATACCTAAGCCTAATTAGACCGACAAGGAGAAAGAGGGGCTTACTTGGTGGCAGGTTGCCTTCTTCTATCCTCACCTTGCTTCCTTTAGGCCTGGGATTACTATCTCCTTGTGAACAGGGTTTCTGGTAGAATGAGTCCTAAAAGGCTGGGAAAAAGAAGCAGGGACTAAGAACCTTACGATAGCACGCTTTCTTTATAGATCATATATCCCCTTGGAGTAAGAACCGATAGCAAAAGAGATTCTAGCGTAGGTAGACTCAGTCCTTATTTATTATAGATCTAAACCCAGGAAGCTAGGGTTTGCCCGCTCTCCTCCAACTTCTTAGTCAATCTTCTTAGCGCCTCGGTTACAATAATGACTAGAAAAGAGGATAGTGGGTCCCCTTGTCGAAGACCCCTGAAGCTGGTTAAAATTGGGCCGTAGATCATGACCATAGCTATCCTCGCAGCACCGAACTCTACTCTAAGCGAGTGGTTCTTCACGAAGAATAGTTGGCATGCCTCCGGACTATAGGACAGCAAAAGTCAAAGTGGTTCGATTGATTTCCGAATCCTGTTGCTTGTGAGCTCCTTTCCGCATTTAGGTCATCTGACCTTGCCCAAATGAACGTGAACGAAGTATGCTACAACCTCGGTCAAAGTTTTATGTTTTAGCTTCCGGTGTATAATCATCATAGGAGGGCTCTTAGTCTTGGTAGCCTGTAGAAAGAAAAAAATTCAAGGAGTAAGAATCCCTAGTTTTTCTTTTGATATCCGTAGGTAGAGAAAATCCATAGAAGAGGAACGGGCTAAGGGGAAGAATCATATGATCTCGGAGATGGGTATCTTATTCAATTAGAGAGACCGGCCTGCAACTCTAAAGTTGTCCCCTTTCTTTAGCAAGTCATTCAGTCTCAGTTTGGCTGTCATCGATAGTCAATCGTCGATCGAGATGGCAGCCAGGATTGTGAATTCGTCACGATTCAATTCGAATCCAGATAACTAACTGGGCACACATCAGTGGCACATGGCGCGAGATGTAGCCCTCCTCTCGTAATGGCAACACCCCGCTAGCTCTTTCAGAGCCTCACCTGGCCCGCCTACGCTCGTATGGTTCGTGAAAGCCCGCCCTACCCTGAGCCCCTTCACACACAGAACTTTGATCTTCTCTGAGTCACTTCTATCTTCTTTGTTTTCGTAACCTTCTTCTTTCTAAGAACCGCTCTATTTTTGAGGCCAGTGAATGTTACCCAAGCAAGTCTTGGGATCAATAAAATCTCTAGTGTCCTCATATTTTATTTGATTTCGTGGACACTAAAGGGTTGGATGTCTCCATCTATTCTTTATTCCTGGCTATCTCACATGTACTTCATGCACTGGTGGAGAGTAAACGGGACTACATAATAGTTGTGAAACCAGGGCCAGTACCTTGTAAGATGTGTCGGCATTGATAATGTAGACCTTCGCCTTCTGACTGCCCCATTAAATATTTAATAATGAGAATAAGCAGACTAACTTAGACAGGGGGCAACAACAACAAACAATCGATTGGACAGGTTTACATCCATGGTTACGCTCGAAAGACAATCTTGACAGACAATCCTACTCCCGCAAAGGGGTACTACTACGGGCTTCAAGCTCCAATTCAAGTCGCTCCCTTTGTTGACTTTCCAGTAATCTTCGACCACCTACAGGAGCAAGAAAGAGAAACTACAGGAAACTAGTAGACGTTACGCTCTTCCCTAGCAGCCAGATAGATCTAATGGGTTCTGTCCTATCTTGTTAGAACCCTACAGGGTTAGCACATTCCTCAGGTATCTGTACTGACAGGTGAGATAAGGGGCCGCCCAGGTTTAGAACATCTTCTAATACAAGTAATACAAGGTAAGATAACCTCTTATCTTACCTTGTATTACTCTCTGCATCGTAATCAAAAAAATAGGCATACGAATCTGCGTAATCAAGGATCGATCGTAAACCAACCTCAACTGAAGCCGAGGAGCTGAAATCGACACTTGAACGAAAGCGGGTAAAATTGGCATAGATTTGGGTGCTTTGTCTTGATTCATTTCTTTGCTCAACTGCCTTTTAAGGTAGCTGGTGATTCCTTGTAAACTCCGAATATGCTAGTCGAGATGTCTCGAATGCGAATGGACTAGATGCCTGAACCTCGGTCAACTAAGTTGTAGTATCCATCATTGGAGCTAGGCCCTTCCCGCTTTGCAAACAATCTCTTGGTGCTGTTAGGAAGCGAGGCACACCTTTCTCCAAGCTTCCCAATGGGCCGGTGCCTTCTATATAGTTTGAATCTCCCTGTTTTGGGGAGATCAAGTAATAAATAATATCCTGCTCGCAGGCCCAGGCCGACTAAGACCGGATTCAATAGAACCTCGCTCATGAACCCATTTATTTGGAAACTTAGAAGACCCTCTCAAGGTAAGGTAGTGAAGTCACCCGATTGAAGAGGAATAAGAGATTCGATTTGAAAAGGCTGTAAACGCCAAAGCCGGATGGATTGCTTGACACGACACCGATTCCCAGATCAGGCCATATCTGATACCGGTTGGACATATTCATTAGTGAAGGACCAGGCCCATGCCAGCACATGGCACTGATAGAAAGATATATGTTTAAGAAGGATTTTCCCTATCATCGCTGGCGAATTCCGTCACCCACTTTAGCTTCGTGTGCATAGCCTTCCTTTTGCCTTCGGGAGAATAGATGTCTAATGAACTTCCCCTAGAAAGACTTGGGAACCCCATGTATAGTCTAATCTTTCTCTAAACGCAAGAGCTAACTATCTATCCTATCCGTAGGAGCAGTATCTAAAGAAAGTCCCTTAGGGGATCTTTGTACATTAGAAGATCCCGACTCTTTCCTAAGCAGATGCTCTGCAGCGTCCACGTGACTCATACCTAGGATGGGTGGCTCTCCATCTGATTCGTGAACTCACCCAGACCGGAAGAAACTTTCCCTCCGAAAATGCTGAGTCGAGAAAGTGGTCACTGAACCGAATTCAGATGTGTATTTCGAGGTTCTTTATGAATCGGCTCTAGAGTAGCATTCGACGTCCTGGCTTCACTACCGATTCCATTCCACCTTTTTTTCTCTGCTGACTTATTCTCAGTAATTAGCTTAGCCCCTATTCTACTTGAGTTAGTTGTAGCAGCTGACGACAGGACGATAAGACAATGACAATCCAAGTTTGATTCCTTGGCTCCCATTCTCAACATTCCGCTGCATCTTCGTAGTATTTGATTCCCTTTGGTATTCCAGTTCTTTTGATTCCTTACGAGAAATTATTGAAGTGAACTTATCAAAGAAAGAGAGAGTTGTGGCAGCCAGAGTCTTACCGTAGACTTAGACGCGGCGTGACTAAACAAACACAAGCAATTGGTGAAGCCCATATTCTATTCTGAGATTTTGACATTCGCTCGAAATAAGCAAAGTTATGTTCTTTAGCATTGTGTGCGAAGTGGATAATCCATCCCAAAGCCTTATTGATAGCAGGGATTCGTCCTATCCACCACCCAAGCAAAGCAAGCCAGCCAACAAAGATTGCTCCAGTAATCCAGGATATTGCTATCCCCTAGGTCTTGGCTATTCCGCCTAACCCTTGATCTCAGTTGGGATATTACCCGAGTATCTCTTATTTGATTTAATGCATGAATTAACTTCTGCTTATTCTCTGAAATTAGAGGAATGACTCCTGAGACCATCCTTAATCCTTGCAAACTTTGTAGTAAATCCTTCTTAGTTTAGTATATGATACTCGTGATGGTGCTACACTTTGATAACCTATTGATGAGAGTTGCGTATCCTTATAAGTAGATCTCATTTTACCTAACGAAATATTAGATGAAGTTTGACCTGGTACCATTTTGTTGGATGGTGAATTAAACATGAGTTATAGTTTTTTCCTTATCAGAGGTGGGCGGACCTTTACTCTTACTAAATTCTATTTCATATTTGTGCAGCCGCTCTAACTTCTATTGAGAGGCCCTTCGGGGAGAGAGCCATTATTGGGCATATAGAAAGACGTACTCTTCTGTGCCCCGACTACGTCCTCTTTTTTGTACCAAAAGGCCGACACTAACAGAGCAGGCCTACTAGCAAATCTAGGAGTGACCGGAGGGCTAGGAAAGGGGAAAGTACTGAATAAGACTAACAGATAGGCGCGCACAATAGAAAGAATAGAAGGAAAGGGGCCTGGTCCTTTCTATGTCCCCAGTTGCATTTGGTAGGCAATCCAGAGGCAGGAGATCACCCAATGACTCACTCAATCTAAATGGAGTGAGGCCTAGCGTCGGAGTTGCGTAACTATGATCAGGTAGAAAGCCTCAGTTAGCGTGACCGGGCTATGAAGTTAGCCCCTTCGGGTTTACTTGGGTTGAGCAGACGATCATGCGGACTATTTTTCGTCTTAAAGATCATCAGCTCTTGCTCTCTTCTCTTTGGCAGTCAGATAGCGGGCAAGGACAGAGGTTATAATAGATTAGATGTTCTGCTAGGCTATAGGACTAACAGCGGCAGCTGCAACCTATATATCCGATGCGCTTATCTGCTGTAGTTTATGTCCTTCTGAGTACTGGTATTAAAATCAAAGAAATTCTTAAGAAAAGATGCAGTAAAGAGAAGAACTCCTAGGGCTCTCTTCTCATAGCGTAGCAAGCTCGTGATCCCCTCTATCATCGTATGAGGGGAGCGCGAGAGCAGCGTAGCCGCACTATCCTTCTTTCAGTTCTTCCAAGGTTTCTTTCCTTTCCCTCCATACTGGTCTAAGGGCTTCTCTCTTTTATAGTAGGAGGTTTGCTATGTCTACACCCGATTCTATTACCAAATCACCAAATCCGTTGTCTATCCTAATTGGTTGTACCCTCTGAGCTTGAATATGAGCTAAAAGCAGTTTGCTCTTCCCGTTGTTAGTGCTAGTTCGATTTCAGATTTCTAAATCGAATTCATACTTATAGAAAGTAGAAAGAAAACTACATTGGATTTGATACATGAAAACAACCGGAAAGAGAAAGACCAATTACTACATGTTAGCGAAGGCGACCAAGCTAAGCTACGCGGTTCGGAAGCCTTTTTTTGCCCCTTTTGTACTGTATTTGCTCCTTCGCATCTTGGCATTCCGGCTGTGGGAAAAAGTACCTACCAATAGCACCTGAGAGAGAGAATAACTGATATCAAATAACTTCTATCTAGAAGAATCGGAATCAGAGTAGTAGCCATGACACTAAATGATTCTATAAATCATAAAAAGCGTTAACCAAGAGAATAAATACCCTTCCATAGTTTTCCGAAAAACCTGCTGTTAGCAAGTTTCAGTTTTTAAATTAGTGCACATGAAAAAGGCTTACGACTCATAGGTTCTGCCCGTGAATCAGATCTGGGCTGTTCCGGACAGTTGTGCAAGAGAGAGCTGCTGCCCTAGTCGAAAGTTGAAGCGGTTGGCAAGAAGTTCTTTCCCAAAGAAGCATTTAACGATTTTCCGATCTATGTCATATTAACCGATTCAGCGACATTAGCCCCCGAAGACATGATCAATAGTAAAGAAGTAAACATGGTACGAATGGGATTGAGAAGTAAACTCTCGCCCTCTACCACCACGCGCAATAAGCCAAAGAGGTTTTAACCCGATAAAAAGCTTTTCTGTCAACAAGCCGTGTCCTCATTGAGCTTCAAACCGAAATCGGTGGCAAAGCGCTCCGCATGACCCCAATCCGGAGAACACGAAGACAGAAGCATGTCTCGCACCATACCCATATGATAACAAGTGATTAATCTTCCATCCGGGAACCTTAACCAAACCTGAAATGGGAGTGGTAGGATACTGCCGGGAGAGAGCGCCACAAGGATGTGGTAATACCAGTGTCTATTATAATGAGGACTCACGTGCTCTGGTATTGCAGAATATTTAATAAACCCAGTTTCACGAACTCTCATAGAGAGCTGCAGAGACGTCAGTCCAAGATTTCGAAACACCGGCCCCCATGTCCAGCAGTAGCCCTATGAGGTACCGCTTAAGCCAAGTAGCGCGGTCTTCGGGAACAGGATTTCTCTCTCCGAAAAAAGTCTTCCTTTATTCGTCCCTGCGGGCGAACTGATCCAGTTGAAACGTCAACTACATTTCTACCCCATCCCTCTAACAACCAACCTTGATGCAGCATCTAGGTAGTTCTCATCAGGAACCATTGTAACGAAGTAGGTAGAAAATTGAGCATGTGTCCTCTCAATGCCTAAAACCCTCTTCTTCTTTCTCCACTGTCGTCCCGCTTTCAAATAGGTTTTGTATTATGTACGATTGGAGAATCATTCTTTGGAAAAATCTTATGAACTATCTTCCCCACCGCCCGCTGCCCAGACTCAGATTCTTTCTTATCCCGCTATGGGCTTTGATGCTTACGCGCGCCTTAGCACGCGGAACTTTGCCTATACCTTACCTGCCGCCCTTAGTTCTGACTCAGTCTATCTTTTGACTGATTTTTACGCCCTCCTGTATCTTTTTTTTCTCTCAACTTTCTTAGTCCAGTTGATGCTCATCTTTCTGGTATGTCCAATCTCAAAAGGCGAGATCTGACCCTACTCGCTGTGTACTTGACTCCAATACGTAAATAGAAAACTCGGGTAGGGGTTTTCTGTCCCTCCGCTGATAAGGCGGCTTCTAGAGCACGTGGTTCTATCATACTACTTGTCTAAGGAACCAACAATTGTTGGAGGATGGCTACGTTAGGGACCTGATCGTGGACCACCCCTTTAGCGTTCTTTCTCGTTATTATGCCTGTGATCATTCCTCATCTTATCTGGCATCGGTTGTTGCCTACCGTTGATTCAATAGTGGCAGCATAGTCATGAATTACACGAAAGTAGCCCCTTTTTAAGGAGTGGATGGATCGGGCAGCCGTGCTGGACTTCGGGATGGAGCACCAAGAAAGGTAGGAGAGGCATATGGGGATGGATCAGTAGAAGCCTAAGGCAGCCGGATCTCCTAGGGGTATGGTTCGCCGAATAGCAAAACTCAATCTTCCAAGCGGACATAGACCCGATTCATTCCTAAGCTTGCTTTCTTGCAGCACGATGATCAGTCCGAGAGTGCTGGGCATTCATCTCTAGCTTTTACAATGGTTATTTCATTCGCCGGATATTCACCAAAAGAAAGTGCTCGCTAGCCATAAGCGGAATGACTTTCTTGATATGGACCGATCGAAGCCCTTAAGGACAGCTTACTATGATCAATAGCTAGACCCCGAACCTATTCCCAGTTTCCGAGCTTATATCATTGGTCAGTTTCCTGTTTCCCATGGTCTATCATTGGTCCGGTCCTTCAGAGGCAGGAGAAGTACAAGATGCAAGCTCATAAACGAGACGGTAGGATGGCGCTAATGCCAGGCGATCATTCGACTTCGGCTAATGGAAAGTGGAACTTAGAAATAGCTTCTTAAGAAAGAGATATATAGTAGCGCTTCCCCTCCTTAGAATGGTAATGGTTCGTTCTTCGCCAGAATCATCTCCAGGGAGTGCTGCTCCGTCTTCGCCTTGACCTTGTGCTGGCCGCTTTTGTACAGCATGAAGGGGGAAGGTTCCGTCTCTGTTTTCTCTTTTGCTGCGAACTCTTCGTAGTAAGCCCGGGATTCTAGAATCCAATCTCGCACACAAGCCCGTGGTCGCAGGCCACATTTAGCGGTGGAGGAAGGTGGAACTTTGACACGAGAAATTGCGTATAGAAGCATATTGTTTCGATTGGATAGGTGCTCTTTGTCCTCGACCTATCACCCACTGGCCTTAGCCTTGCGCTTGTTTGCGTCCACCACTTAAGAAATAATAAAGAAATCGAATATATGATCGCACATGAGGATTGGATCAGTAGTTCGCGCTTGGTGGTCGATAGGCATGCCATTTGAACGCTTTTTCATAAACAGCGACGGACACGATAGCTTGAAACACAGGGTTGTGTTCAATGAGCTCCAGTTCTGGTTCGTTCTCCATCTCAGACTTCTTTTTTCTTTTGAATCTGTGCTTAACAGCCTTGGTGGCATGATTTCACATCTTTCCTTTCCGGCTATAGATAAGCGTCTTTTTGATGCCATCGACCCGGCTCTTCTTTGTTCGAACTTTACACATTCAAAGAGTGGCCAAGCTAAACAAGCAAGCCAGACAAGTTCAGTTTATAGAGTCAGAAGTTCGAAAGAGCTTGGGGTTTCCCTGTGACTAACTCAGAAGACTTCTACTGTTAGCCATTGAGCTAAGTCTCCAAAAAGAGGCACAACCATATTTCTATTTATTGTTAGTTGGCTTGGTTGTGCGATCAGCTAAATGTTGCTACTATTTCTAATCCATGGCTCGCTCAATTATAGCACTAAGACCTTTTTCGTACAAAGATGCTTTTAATCGCTCTGATGGGACGATCTGATCGAGAGAAAGTCATCTCGGTGAGGAATTTAGCTATGCTACCCTTTTTTAGGCTCTAATGGTTGTACTGATGTAGCACAATAAAGGGCGGTTCCAGCCCCGCATAAACCTTATTTCGTGCTTACAGAGCTCGGACTTTGATCAAGAACACCATCCGCTTCTAGTGAAGGGAGTTATTTTCCCGGAATTGATAGAAAGAAATCAGTTCCACCATTCCTTCTTAATGACATTTCTCTCACTGCTTCTAAAAATCGCTTATGGCTTTTCTGTCCGTCTTGGAATGACTGACTTAGTCACACTTTTCAGAGAAGGCTCAAGAGCTACACATGGGTTCTGATAAAAGGGGATTGCTAATTTATCTTATCTCAGACCCGAGCCGAAGAGAGTCCCAATTGGCCCAATGCCTCTTCGACAAGAAGAAGCGGAATATAGAGCTCGAAACCTCTTTTTCTGTCTTTTTCTGGATGAGATCCAATCCCGACATCAGGAGCAGCTCAAGCAACCTCTATTACTAAGAGGAATCACGGGTTCGCTCGGGTCAGTTGGAAAACCCCAGCCTTTGTCCTTCACCACAAAACAAATAATGGAATGGTAAGCCAACTAATTGACGACTATACAAGCTGTATACCGGTCGATAGACCGATGAGACCTCTGTTTGATCTTCCAAATCCATTTGAAGACAACTATTTGAAACTAGAAGAGAAGGAAGTACCAAGAAAAAAGTCTTATTAGCGAGGAGATAGTCGAAATCACCTTAGTTTTCCGTAGGTTGGAATGAATAAATTGATGATTCCCCTTTCTCTCACCGCAAGACGTAGTCTTTTCAAATGATCCCCACCTAAGCGCCCCCTTTGCCAAGGTTAGGCTGCTCCTGTATTGTTAGTTGAGTTGGTCTGATTAGACACGAGCTGGAATTCTCACATTGGTGTGTGGCTAAAGCCAATAGTTATGGTTTTTCTAATTCGCACTGATATAGGAATAAGCGACTTAAGCGACCACAGATGATTCAACTGGTTAGTTCGCGTCCGTACTTGCTTCCCCTTTTTCCATCCTTTCTCGTTCACTTTCACACACAGGCTTCATGCTTTCTTGCCCTCAACCAAAGGGCAATCGGGGAATGAGCAAGTACATAGCACGAAAGAAGGTTGTAGCGGCGCTGGAGCATCTCCATGTTGAGACGGATATCCAGATGAAAAGGAGGTGAATCAGAGGGAGAGATCGATGCTCTTGAACTTGATAGATATGGCAAAAGCCCTTATAAAAGGGATGATTTGTAGATCGGATCTCGTCTCTTAGAAAATGCCATCGACTGCTCTGAAAAGTGTGCCAAAGTCCGTCCTGTAATGACTGACTAAACAGATGGTATTGAATCGAACTAAGGGATGGTGCCGTACCAGCGGTCACCGGTTAGGCCAACAGGAACATATAGACCAATCACTAAGAGAAAGACCGATCATCCGTAGTTGAAGATGGTGGAAAGAAAGCCTACGTATGGGCTTAGCAACCGACATAAGAAGAGGAATGACTAAACAAAATGGATGGAATTCGGGTCCATGTTGATTCAAAGATTAGCGCTTAGAAGCTAACACCGACTACTCAGATCGATCACTAAACTTAAGCTCTTCTCGATCACGAAGCCCAGAATATAGATATGAGTCTAATCTATAATGTGACTGCTTCAACGGCTGCTTTACCCACTGCTTTCTCCTCAGAATCTGGCTCGACTTGACTTCATGATCGAGAAGAGCTTAGCTTTCGAGAATGTTATGATATGGCTTCGCCAGAACTGGCTGAAGCATCTAAAAGGAAGCGTCCGGGGACTTTGCCAAGAGCCATCATCTCTTGAACAGCATTCTATAGTCCATCTAGATAAAGAGGTGCCTCACAAGGAATCTTCTCGATGTCAGAGAGCTGGTTAGGGGTAACCTCAGTGTATTTACGAATTTCATTAGCAGCTTTAGCCTTACTGGCCTAACCCCACCTCTTTCTCCAATCGAAGTCAGACTTGCGTACTCTGAGACCGTTCTGGGGACCTGCTTGCCCTTCTTCCCTATCGACAAAGAACTCCGGAATGAATGCCTTTGATGTGACTAGCAGGGCGGGTGGAATGGAAGTCGAGTGAGGAATAGTCGAACTTTTACGTTCAGTAGTTCAGCACATCGGATCATGAAGCCGAGGTCTCTCGAGCCTCCTAAAAATAGTGGGTGGATAGGCCGATCCAACAAGGGATAGCCAACTGAGTAGCCGTTGAAAGATGATTCCTTCGACCGATATGCCTCTTTTCAAGATCTGAACCCGCTTCGAAAAAGAATGGAAAAGAAAGTGAAGTGGAATTTTTCGATAGTAGTGTATCAAGCTCGGAAGCTCTGGTTCCATCCATTCTTCTATCAAATAGAATCCTATCCAGTTGAGGAAATCAGCAATGACTAGTTCTGGGGAGGTGATGGGTGAAGATCTAAGTGGACTACTAGAGAAGTTCTTTTCCGCTGTTCTTTCTCTTCTTCAAATAGCTTGTCTGTGGTAGCTTTTCTGTTTATTGAATGAGAATTCAAGGCTGGACAGTTTTCCTTTCCTGTCCAGTATTTTCAATCCAAGCCGAAATAGGAAAAGCCGCAAGCACCACTAGGCCCGGTCGTCGGTTGAACGTCAGAAGGGTCCGATATTCATTCCTTACAACAATAGGAAGGTGGCAGTCATCCCAAAATAAGCTGGCAGTATCAATGACGCGGCGTGGTCCAGAACAAGCCTTTGCTGATCCATGGGGTGTTGGTTACAAGAAGTGCTTCTTCGCTCGCTTTCAGCGCCTCGACTCGAGTTTCCGCTGTAGGATTGAGTGAGGTGACGAGAGCTGATTTCAAAAATCCTTGCTACGCTCCATAGATGTTCGTACGATTCTTGTGGATCTTGGGTGTGTTTGAATTCAGCCTCTCGTTAGGTCTTCACTGAAGGATTGTCCACCTTCTCAAGCGCCTCTACCATACCCTTAGAAAGTAACAACGGATGACTCCCATTACTAAATGGAAGAACTTTTCAAACTAGTTGATAGTTGTTCCTGGTTGCACCCCAAAATGGGTTCTAATTTACTAAATCACATCTTTATGTTTTCGGAATATCACATGTAGAGTTTTTTGGGGAGAATCACTCGGCGCGGGGCCTCCCGTGTGAGGTCAGGTGATGGTCAACAACTCAGGCAGGAAATGCTGAGAAGCGGCTAACGATGCAAGAGCTCTTTTCCCTTTATACGCTCTAAAAAAAAGGGTATGTCGGGTTTTGGACCCTATGTTGAGTAAGGGTTCCAAAAGTGATAGGTATGTCTTCTTTCTTGGCACTCTCTTTCTATATTATGCCAACCTAAAAAGAGCGATTGAGAGTGGATTTCAGGTTCGATAGTGTCGAGAAGGTATTAGCCACCGGTGACCGTACTTTCGTAAAAGCACCATTGGGCGGTGGTTCCTCTCCTTCCTCGAACAAAAATCGATCTCGCCATCAGCTCGACTAAGAGTTCCGAATTGAAAAAATAAACTGAACTTGACTTAAGACGAAGGAACCGAGTGCCGAAAAAACCGCTTTCTTAAGGCTTCAAACTACTAGTCATTAAGACTACTATGAAAGAAAAGTAAGGAAGTCCTTTTCTTGACTTGGCCTGCGTGCATTATACCTACCCCTTTTTAAATTAAAGAACTTTATTTCAATCTCAACAAAGAAATGAAAGCATAACTCTTTGCTTCTTGTCCTCTTACTCTTTTAGCCTACCTTGTGGAGGTCTCTCGGGTGTCTACGGCAGATCCTATCAGTCTCGTGATGAAGAGAATTTCCGATCTTCCACTAAGAAAGGTATCGTCACGACAACTCAATTTGTCCGGTAAACTACTCGGGGCTCCCCATGGTTTAGTAAAAGGGAGGAGACTTTCTCTTCATCCGGGGTTCATTTCATTCATTATGAACTCAAAAGTGGTTGGCTGATTAGTGAGGTCTTAAAAACGTCATAGAATGAATGATCGGCCATTCCATTTTTGCTTTCAGCAAGTAGGCGAGGCGAATCTATGCTTTCTATGTTTCAATCGGATACCAATTGCTTGGATGCGTTTGAACTCGAGATGACTTGCAGAAAAAATGCTTTCTAGGTTTGTCTTGTGTCTCCGAAAGAAATGGTCCATTTATTGATGGGCGAACGACGGGGATTGAACCCGCGCGTGGTGGATTCACAATCCACTGCCTTGATCCACTTGGCTACATCCGCCCCTACCCCCACACAGGTTTAAGTCTCCATCTACGATCAGATCCTTTCTGAACTCCCCTATGACTGCTATCAAAGAGAAGCTTTTTCCTATACTCTAGTTGCAGGTGTTGTCTTTCGGAATTCTTAGGGAAAGAAAGCTTCAAGAAGTAGAAGCTTCCTGGCAAAGCTTCAAACAAAACAAAGAGGTTGGGCTGTTCACTTCATTGATTTGACTTCACTTTACTTAAGATTAAAGATAGGGGCCGGGCGGGCAGTGAAGGCTCATTTAGTAGACAGCGAGCGAGCAGCAAGCACCTACTCCTATCAAAATTAAAAGCAGCAAGCGGAACTTGAAGAAGCCCTTTTCTACAAACCTTTCTATAATATGTAATATGTTGAGAAGCTCTTCGAGCTTTCTTCGCATGCTTGAGCGCATCCCCTTTCTATTAGTAAGGTTGTCAAAGGGCTTTCCTTTATGACTAAACTAATCAAAAAATAGGGGCAGGGGGCGCTAACGAGCAAGAAAGGGGATGCGCTAACGTGCCTTTACTAAGAAACTAATCTAAATAGAAATAGAAGGCCCTTCTTGCTTTAGTTTTCAATAAGTTCGCTAACGCGCCCTTCCTTCAGCTGGCTTCGCCCTATCTATTCATCTCTTTTTTCAAATGGATATTTAGGGATCTCTCTTGTTCATAGATCTTGAAAGCAGATCAATATCCATTTATCAATAGATCTATCTATCGATAGAAAGATATAGATCTCTATATGATATGGAGATAGATCCATATCGAAATATGGAAGAACCAACACAACAAGGGCGTAACCAACGGAAGGTTCTCACCCTGTCCCCGACATTGTTCTCCAACGATGTCCCCTGGGCGAAAGGAGCCACCATTCTCTTTCTTCAATCGTTCCGATCAGGACACGTGGGTTGGTTCGTTTCGTCCTCCTATACTACGCAATTCTCTGTCTTCGTTCGTGATCATGTTGGGCGAAAGGTAGTTGTATAGGAGCGGCTGTGAAAGGGCGATTCCCCCTTTCCATTGAAGAGCAAGCTACCTTCCCCACCATTCTGGCCTATTATTGATTGATAGGGATTTGACCGATGCTGAAGGTAGCTTGCTTACCAAGCCACCCACTTGAGAAGCTAGTCGCCAGAAAGAAGCGACGAGGAAGCGAAGCTGTCTACGAAGCAAAGCTTCTCCCCTTTAGTCGTAAGACTCGGCTCGTCGCTACTTTGATTCAAAAGGTAACCGACGGTTCCCGACTTTCTCCGCTTTCCGCAACCGTAACCATTTGTCATTCCGATTACTTCATCCATAAAACCTTTTTTGATTATTTCAAAATAGCGATACGCTCTAAAAAAGTCAAGGATAAGCTTCCATTCTAGAAGCGGTAGCTTCCCGCCTCCTTCGGTGAGAAGTTCCCTTCCCTTTTCTAAAATGACTGATTGGTCTGCTCAGCAAAGGTACAAAGTGGACTGCAGTTTGGCTGACCCTCTTCTTCCCATTCGGGTTGGGTTGACCCAGAAGCACAGTAAGAAGGAATGGAACCACTGGAGAGTCGTCTGCAGTTCACACTTGGGCAAAGACGACTGACTTTTGGAAGCGGAACACGAACCGATTTACGCTATTCCGGGTTCTTATTGAGCGTAGCGAAATCAAGGTTTATGATAAAGTCAGCGAAGTTTCTATGGTGTTCTACCTTTGCGTAGTCTCGGTCCACAGTGTAAGGCTCCGCACCTGAGCCTCGTTAGACTCAGCTGAAGTGTAAGGTATAAGTGAAGAGAATAGAAGAGATGAAGTCCGTCACTTAGCCTAGTCTATATCCACAGCTGACGCAACTCCGTACCGACGCCTCACTACTACAACATTAATTAACTTAACGGCTAAGCGATTTCATAAGCTGAGCTTTCCTTAACCAGCTGACCTTACTTCGTAACCTCAACCTACTTTTTTTCTTACTGTAGCATAGGCCTTCGCCACTTCAAACGGGCGCTTCGCCCCTCTTTTTCTTTTTTTTTTATTCGAAAGAGCGGGGTCTTACTTATTCAGGGGGATGAAAGAAAAATAAAGGGATCAGGGGCTTTATGATCGGAGAAAGAGAAGGGGCATGGTTGGTGTGTCACTGGGTCGGTGAGGGAACCCGTAGGAAGGCGGGACGACCCGCCGAATTCACATCAGAAATCGCCAACATGAACACAAACGAAATCTTGAATTGCGTATAGAAACAAAACGAACCACTTCTATTCTCGGAGCTGAGGTATATGAAGAATGGCTTTTTGGTCCCTTTCGTCCAGTGGTTAGGACATCGTCTTTTCATGTCGAAGACACGGGTTCGATTCCCGTAAGGGATAGGTACTCATTCCCGGCCGCTTTCAGTTAGTGTTCATTGCTGAGTGATCGCCCGCTATCTGGCTGGAAAAGGTGGTCCGGAAGCTTCCTCTCTCCCAGCAAGCAAGACGAGATCACCATTTCTCTCAGTAATGGACTTCCTTGAATTCTTCCTTAGCCAACGATGTCCTTTCATCTCGAATCTCCGACAGACAGAATCTCCATGCATGCGTTCTTTCTCTCCTCCCCTCAGCCATACATCTCTTTTTCTCTATTTCTTTTTCTTTTGGCCGTTTTTGTTAGGCATTGAACCCCACCTTAGGTGCTGAGTGGTGTCCTCTCCTCCCTAATACCTAATACATAATTCCGTCTATGGAGCCTAAAGCTTCAACCATGGCATGGCAGTAAGCAGTAAGTTGGCCTAGTCTCTCGCCCAGCCTTCGCCTTCTTCCATTCAAAAAGGTAGTTTTTCCTATTCTTATTGGTAAATAACGTCTTGAAGTGAAGCGAAGGCATTATTGAAGGAAAGAGATGGCGGGTCGGTCAATTGCATTAGGTAGGAGATGCAGGACCTGTCTTAACCGCAAGTGCATTCGCTATTCGATTCCATCCTCAATCCCACAAAATTTTGATTCCTTTGTATCTCTTCTTTACTTTTAAGTGAGAAGGGGGTGGCAAAGGGTATACTTTCTTCTCTCTATGTCGCCGTCTCATCAATGAGCGTAGATTAATTAATAGATATGAGATATAGCTTTTGTGCTTGTCAATCTCTATCCCATTCTTCAGGTATAGTTTTCTTTGATCACAGATCGACAGGTGATCCGTCCTTTCTCCCCTTTCGTCATAAGGCGTGGTCTGACTCTGAGAAAAACCATTCCTGTGTTTAGGTCCCTACTAAGCAGAATTCGTAAACTATGCAAAGGCTATTTGAAGACTTTTTCAAAAGTTTATAGCAATAAAAGAAAAAAATTCTCAACGCCCTTACGAGGTAGTGATGAGTTAAACTACTCGTGTTGGCATGGAAGTCAGCCCGGTAAACTGATTCCATTCTGCTACTAGGGTTCCAAACCTTCCCCTTAGCAAAGACCTTTTCAACTCAAAAAAGATGCTAAAGCTATTTATAGTTGTTCGGAAGGATTCGTTTACTTCCTGCAAATTGCTTATGTAAGAACTAGTAGAAAGAAAGGAATTTTGAAAAAAAAGAATAAGGGCAGCATTGATAGATCGTTGAATGAGAATGCTTGAATGGGAATCGTCTTAGCAACTGGCTATAGACATGAGTCAAAGCCGCCGAGAGAGGAGAGATAATTTTCATGAGAGAGGGACGAGCAAGTGACAGATTGGGAAAAAAATAGGTAGGCCTTTTCTGAGCGGTCATTTAGAGGCCTTGTTAGCGACCCATCATTCTTCCCTAAGCTGTCAGAGTCCGATCGAAGCGAGCAAGAGATAGAAGAATCATCGCTCATAGATGTGAATTGAGAAAGCAAGCCCGAATTCTTTTTAATTTAATTAGGCTCTATAGTCTGGTCCCTGTACCTGGTAAGGTCTGATTGTTATCTGTAAGTCTTGTTTTGACCGCGGGAAGGTGAACTTTGCAAAAGTGCTTATTTGGTTGGGAAAAATAGGACTTCTGACTCCAAGCCTACCCTACCCGAAAAAAGTTTCAGCTATTGATGTAGCCTCTTGTCGCTACCTACTCGAAAAATCCCTTCTATACTACTCAACAGAAGGAAAAATCCCATCAAGATAGATTGAATCGACGACCTATACTTAAACTAAAGGCACAAGGGAATCAAGAGTTCAAGAGCACAGAAGAGAGGAAATGCACATGGGTCTCCTTGAAGAACGAAGTCTAAGATAAAGAAAGAAAGGTAGAGTGGGCGCACTTTTGCTCTGCTTGGATTGGCATGGCTGTCCCCCTTTGCTAGTGGAGGCTCGGCCTTTGACTCCGCTTGCCTCTACTTTTCATGTCAAGCGTACAAGTGTAGTTTAGTGGGATTGACTTCTAAAGACAGGAATTCTTTTTCATCTCCCTGTATAAGTCGACGTCTTAACCTGACTTCCTGAGCTCAGTTGATTGTTGAAGCAGTAGCTCTGGATCGAGAGCTGGATGCTTACCTTATTATTATGAAAAGGAGAAAGGGCTTTTTTATAGAGAGAGATGAGTCAGGGGTTTGCTGGCTAACTCGTGCAATCAACGACAAATTCCTTCGCCTTAGTAAGCTAGCTTTGTAAGCTAAGCAAGCCTGGTTCTCCGGGCTTTCTCCTTCTCGACCAGACGAAGGAGATATGAATTCCATTCAGGCGGGTAAGGGCTTGGCTTGACCGTGTCTTTTCTCGGGTCGGAGGCGAAAACTGGAAAGTTCATCATTCAGTGGTGGGCTGTTCATAGAAAAGAAGGCGTCGCCCAACGAGTGGCAGATCTGGATAGAGTCTCGCTCATAGAAGAAGAGTACGCGCGCTAGCGCGCTACGGCTTAGGCAGTTGATCGGATCAGATAGCCCTTCGGGCAACCAACCAAACCCGGCACATCCAATTCCATTCCGATCAACAACTTGGAGGTATGGCTGAGTGGCTTAAGGCATTGGTTTGCTAAATCGACATACAAGAAGATTGTATCATGGGTTCGAATCCCATTTCCTCCGGCACGGAAATGAAAGGGGCGGGCGAAATTACGTGAGAGAAAGAACCTCTTGGTGGAGTCCAGTCCCCGAATAGCACTACTTAGTGACTAGGAGCAGAGAGCCTGTTGCGCCTTGTTTTTCTTTGACCGGCCTATCTTCTTTCTAGTTGCAAGCTCCCTCCGGCCGTCCAGTCCCTGGACGGCTCTCGGTTCTTGAGCATGTTGGGGGATTAGGCGGCAGTTGAAAGAGCTGCTCGAAAGCTTGACGAACAAGCGAAAAAGCCTATATATTCTTATTAGTCAAGGGCTTTTCCCTTACTAGTTAAGTGGTAAGGTAGGGCGCTATTCGATGAAGAAAACAGACTTTAGGAAAGTGGTTCAGGTAGCTCAGCTGGTTAGAGCAAAGGACTGAAAATCCTTGTGTCAGTGGTTCGAATCCACTTCTAAGCGGGCGAAGGGTCCAAAGGACACGTAGCCGGGAGCAAGCCGGATTTTGAAATTCAAGTGAAAGAGTCAGCCAAAAATGTGAGCGCTCCTGCACTATACGGCTTTTTGGCGTCCCCTATCTTGTCTTGCTGGAGGCAGATTTTCTAAAAAAGCGGTTGATTATTCGGATTGGTTCTCGCATCCCTGTGCCCAAAAGGATGGGCGAGTTCGGTTTGAGTCTTCATCGATCGGGTGGATCTATATGCTCCGGGGTGGTGAGACGAGGTGTAGCGCAGTCTGGTCAGCGCATCTGTTTTGGGTACAGAGGGCCATAGGTTCGAATCCTGTCACCTTGATGTGGGGCCGGAGTCAGCCTCAAACGTAAGTAACTTAGTGCAGTGCAACCTTTCTTGGAAATGAAAATGGAAAAATCGCGCTTACTTGACTATGTTATTCCGATCACACAAGCCATTTTTGAAGATTTTCCGACGATGGTCTATTCCTTTCCTATTCCTAGCCACTATCCTTTTCTTTTTTATCTTCTTTGTCTGAAAATAGGTTTGATTTGCTTCACCTATGAGAATGTATACGAATTTTTCTTTTATTCATCAAAGCTCATCCCAATCGGCGTCGAGATTACTGCTTTAGTTCTCTTCTATCATATTTATAATGGAGTTCGTCATTTTATTGCTTTTCAAATCAATCCATTCGATTTGGTTTTTTCTTTCTTACTTTGTTCGCTCTGCTATCTGTTCTTGCCCCTAATCTTAGATGGCCCGTATCTGGTCTATTGTTTTCAAATTTTTGGGGGCAGCGCGGCCATATATTATGCTTTGCTGTGCGAACGCTTTCATGAGAAAAGCCTGACCTTTCCCTTTTTTCGATCAATACTCTCTTTGCTTTTTTACTATCAATAAGACAACAGAGGCATTTTTTGACTTCTCCTCTTTCCCTTCGTCTCGCCTGCTTTTTTTACTATTTCATTCATAGCAGGCTGTTCCTTCTTGGAGGGAGGATTTTAATTAATAATTCAAATCTTTTTTATGCTTTTATTTAAGTTTAGGGGCTTTATAAAGCCTTCCTCTCTCCTTTTAGGAATTGGCACTCTATTATTATGTACATTTATTTACATTGAATTGGCAGAAGTAGAACGCGTTCTACTTTTTTATTGCCTACGCTCTCGGGAGCTTCAACCTTATACTTTTTCTATATGGCAAAGAGCGGGCAAGATCACTTGCTTGCTTTTTGCTTGTCTTTATCCACCGGGATTCTAATTACTTTATTATTTGAAAATGGAAATCCAGAAAAGAAGTATGCTTTTCTTTATCTCAATTTATTTCTCTTTTTATTCTCTCTCTTAATTTTGTCGTATAAATGGGTCTTAGCGCGCCCATTTAACCTCAAAATAGAGTTCACCAACTTACTTTTCGAAACGAAGGAATATATTCTTTTTATATATCTTGGGGTATACCTTATTCACATTCATCCAAACGAACTATTCATTCAAAAAGGGATTTTGGCCTTAAATTATCAAATTGCATTTTGCTTCTTTTTGAAGAAGCTGTTTTCCTACCTTGGTAGGGATGAAAAAGAGCAAATCAAACCGAAGGAGAGGAAAAAGAGTACATTGCATAACAATAAGAAGAAAGACTCAACCCTAATGTTCTCTCTCGCGGATAACGCGATTTTTTCCCGGAAACAAAACAATTGCGATGGATCTTCCTCGTTCTTCTTCTCGCGAGTATGATCCCTCTTCACACCTACGAAGTCTGCTTCGTCTTTCGACGGAAAGTTCGTCGGCTATTTCTGGCGGCGATGCTGCTTCAGTGCCCGCCTTGACTGATTCTGGATGCCCTAGGGTTTTCGACTCCTCTGCTCAAAAATCTAGGGTTTCCAATATCTTTTCTTCGCCGGAGAAGCCACCTGCAACTACTTCGCCGCTGCCTCACTCCTCTGCCACGATGCCGGAAGCCAGCTCGTCGAAAGAGAAAGCACATGCGGATGGAACTGTTCACCTTGCCTCGCCAACGATAAGCACCTCGAAAGAATTCGAGGTGCTTAATAATGACGCCGATAATCAGGACTTTAATGAGGATGATCAGGCTTCTAAGGATACGGAGGTGGAGGTTGATGTGCATCAACAATCGAAGTCCCCGGATTCACAGGCGATGGTTGTTTACACGGGTCCTCGTACTATTCAGCATCCCCTGGGGAAGCCTGTTGGTGAGCTGCTATCTAAGTTTCATGAGGCTGCTTCTCGTCAGCAGGCCTTACAGCAGAAAATAGCGGAGGTCAAGGTTTGTTATTACAAATCCAGCCAGTGCACGATTTTACAGTCACTTCGGATATATCTTCGCATAGTTCACAGGCGATGACGGTTGCAGCCCGGCTGGGCGGATTTAGCTGAAGAATCTGATGATCATAACGTGGAACAGCAACCCATTAAGGGAATCTTGCGAAAGCCTGTTCGAACGCCGACTCAGCGTACTGATCCCCTGACGATCACGCGCAATGAACATCCTCTTTTGGAACATAAGAGGGATTGGCAATGACATCTCCCGTAATATGCTTCGGGAGCATTGTAGAGTGCACCGTCCGGATTGGGTGGGAATTGCAGAGCCGAAGGTACGTCTTTCTACGATCCCTAACTCTTTTTGGACTTCCTTAGGCTTGGTTTTTGTGGCCGAAAATGTTAGGAGCCGTGGTCTTCCTAATAGAAGGATTTTTCGCTCAAACAATGTTGGTGTGGATAATATTGCTTTGGTTTCGGACCAGATTATTGTGATTAATGCTTTTTTTGTGGGTAACTGTTCTTTTTCTATTGGGTTTGTTCATGCGCATGCACTTCACACTCATCGTCGGCACTTGTGGGACGACTTGCGCAATGTGTCCAATGTCCCCTTTCTGGTGATTGGGGATTTCAATGCTGTGCTTGGTGCTCACGAAAGAATCAGTAGGGTTGCTCCTATTCGTGTGTCTTGTGTCGATTTTCAAAATATGATCGATGACTGCCACCTCGTTCATATTCCGACTACTGGGAGTAGATTCACATGGTCTACACAACGGAGCTCTCGTGGCCATGTGGAATCTAGAATTGATCGAGTTCTTGTCAATTTTTGTTTCCTGTCTCTTTGTCAGGCTACTAATCCTATTGCTAAGGTATCTTTGAAACTTAATAAGCTGAAGCATAGGATTAAGTCCTGGAATACACAGGTTTTCGGAGATGTTTTTCGTAAGCTGGAGGATGCACAAAACGAGTTGGCAGATGTGCAGCGAGAGATTTCTGAACATGGTTACTCGGATGACAGATTTATGCGTGAGGTTGATGCTCAGGTGGAAATTAACGAGCTTCTCTCTAGGCAGCATGCTCTTATGCGACAGAAGAGCCGGGCAAAGTGGCGGAGGGATGGCGAGAGAAAGACCACCTCCTTTCATCGCAGTATTAAAGTCAGAGCGGGTAAATCCACACTGCGGTGTCTACAGATTAATGGGAGCTATATACAAGATATGACGACCATTCGCTCGCATATCTTGGATTACTTTACATCCCTTTTCTCGGAGGACGGCTCGGGGCAGCTAAGGGATTTTTCGCTGATTGAGCGTGTGCTCTCGCCTGTGGTTTTTGATGAGGAAAATTGAAAATTATCTGCCTCCGGACGAAGTTAAAGAAATGGTGTTCGATCTTTCTCCTGACAGTTGGCCAGGGCCATCAGGCTTCAGTGGTTTGTTTTATCAAAAATATTGGGATGTCGTCGGTTCTGATGTGGTGGATGCTGTTGTTTACTTCTTTCAAACTGGCTTCTTACCTATGGGTTTAAACTCTAATTTTCTGGTTCTCATTCCTAAAACTAAAGAAGCGTGTCGAGTGGAGGTTAGCTGCGCACCTATTATCTTGGGCAATTTCTTATTCAAGATTATCACTAAAGTGCTCGCAAATCGTTTCGGAGGTTTTCATTCGCTGGGTGAATACTATTCTTCATTCCGCGCATATTTCAATTCTTATTAATGGATCGCCTGCTTCCAAAAAAGAACCTATTCGTTCAAATAAAGAGAAAGATCGCCGCGCTTACGCCTTTTCCTATTGCCCCAGGCACCAATACTGCTTATTCTGCATCGGCGCCAAAGCACTCAAGGGCTTTCGAAACGAACTACTTGGCTCGGTTTCCTTCCCCGCTTAATCGGAATCTCCTTCACTCACAACAGAAGGCCAAAGCAATCCCGACAAAGAAAGAGGCAGAGTGCTGTCATACCCTTGGGTGACTGAATACCCTTTCGTCACTTCACTACCCTTCGAGCTAAGAACAGCGGATAGCATAACAGGAAAGTCAGAAAAGCGAAAAGCAGCCTTTCTCCTCTTTATATTATACGACAGCACCTTCCAAAAGTAAACTGATGAAAGAACAGCAGATCTCAAAGAGCAGCGGACGAAATGCGCTTTGTCTTTCAACCCCGAAAAGGGCTCTTTCTCGGCATCCGGATTATCGGCATCTCTCTAGAGGAATCGGAATCAGAGCTTCTTCTTCCTACCCCTTGGTCACTGAATCCTAATCTGACTTCCGGAGGTCACTTGGTCTGGGATCGACAATGGTCTTAGTTCTTTACCTTAAACCTGCTACGTCATCGCCTTGGCCTTTCTCCGGGCGAGCAAAAGCATTTCCCTTGCTCGGGGTTATAAGAAAGGAATGCCGACGGCTTCGCCTTCCACCTTATTAAGCTTTGGACTTCCACCTTCAGCTAAGCACCTAACCCCTGGGACGGGACCTTCGGTCTAGCCCTTGTTCAGGTACGGACCGACCCTCTCTGACAATAGAACATAGACTGACTTGCTTTCGTGCTTCTAGCTGTCTGTCCTCACTTGGTCCCCTTCTTCCTGTCCCCATTGAAAAAGTGCAAGTTTCAATTAGCCCGATCCTCTCTCCACGTAGCCCCAAAAGTACAACCATTAGAGCCTTTCTTCTTGGTTGAGTCGAATGGATGCGTCATGCCCTTGCTTGCCTTAGCTTCTATATCTACTAATCGGGTCTCTCTGCTTTTCATAGCGTGGGACTTTCTTCTCACCCATCTCCCCCTCTCACAAAAAGTATGCAGCTCGGTGCCCTATTGCTTTCGCTCAATTTCATCGATCCTTCCTTCTTAGTAGAGCACCTTACGGGACCCTCAACTTTACTGTCAAAGCTCCTTGTATATAAGTCGTTCCCTATCGCTATTGGTTGAGAAACTCCCCACCTAGGACTTAGACTCGATCCCCCTTGTAACTGTCTATCCTAAAAGCCTTGCTTTGCCTGCTTCTTTCTAGGCTATAGTTTACCTGTATCATGCAAATGTCCAACACTTAGGTGCTTTCTAAGATCATCCTATATGAAAGATGTATGACATGTGTGGATAATGAATGACTTGCATGGTATGCAATCTGAACGTCCACAGAGTACAAAAGGTAAGACCTAATAAGAGAAATGAGCTTAGCACAACACGATATGGGATAGAAACCTAATCCTAAAAGGATAAAACCCATCACTGAACAATCATAGGAATAGAAGAAATAGGTTCAGACCAAGTGACAGAACTCTCTATGAGTTGGGCTACATAAAAGATCCTATTCTAAAATGGATGTAGCTTAACTAAAGCCCAATGCAGGTTGAACTCTATGGAATCTAAGCCTCACTACCCTCTTAGAGCGTTACAAGGAATTTTGGGCCTAATGACAAGAGTTTAAAGTATGGGTTAAACCATAGGTGAAAGATAGCCTACATAAGCTAGGCCTAACACAAGGCCCCATATAGATTCAGCTTAGGGGTTTATGAGAGATTGATTGATGGACCTAAGCTAAACTTATAAGATTGAACCTAAACCAAAGCCTATAGACTGAATTAGGAGAGCAGAGGTTTAATCCAAGACCAGGAAAGCAAGCTATATCGAAGCCCAATGCCAAGCAAAGCCCTAGACTACAAGTGAATAAATTGGGTTCAACTAAGCCCTTACCCCAACATAAGGTGGAGCCTTAACCCGACACAAGATGGGACCCTATCTGCTTAGGATAGTGGGCTTAGTCAGCCCAACAGAAGTTGTCAACCAAAAAGGAAAAGTTCCCGTGATTTAAGGTTTATGGATATCCTACCCTAAGACGAGAGGATTAGGCTTAGAACAAGACCCATCAGTAGATAAGATCACATCTTCATGACAAGAGGTGTACACGTTAGGCCTCACTCAAGGTAATGGGCCAAACCTAACGAGTCCAAACAAATTGGATCTTATTATATGACAAAACCACAGATTGGGCTTAATTCAAGGCCCAAAAAAGATGGGTTGAATCCATAAACCGCTCCGTGGGGTCCCTTAAAAACTCTCAGAATGGCTTAGAATTGCACACAATTGCTATAACTTGGGTCTAGTCATAATCCTTATGGGCTCAAGTCGTATTGGATCCTAAGTCTCACACATCGGGCTTAAGCCCTCCCCTATTTATTTTAATTCTAAAGGTCCATCATAGGGCCCAGAAACGCAGCCTATAAGTCAATTTTCCTAAGGTGAAAAAGAGTGAGCCCAACATAGAACCCCAAGCAATCTAACAAACACACGCAGTCACACAAGACAGGGTGGACCTATGGGAAATTTCTAAGCTCTCTAGTGTGGCTAAGTGTCTCCTTATAACTCCGGTAAGTCTTGGGGGCAGGAAGCTCCCATTGTGCCTCTCAAGATGGGCTAAAAAGGTGGCCTACCCTGGTCATCAACGCGCTTGCTCCCCTTGACCTATCTCATGGTCTGGAGTGGGCCATGGGTACTGGTCCGTGGGGTGAAGAAAACTGGTCGCGGTCACAGCACAGTCCGAGTGGGCCAGGCGCCCGAAACTAGAATCCGCCGGGCGAAATGGGGTTCCCGTCGATACAAGTATATGTGGTTGGAGGCTATTGAGCGAGTTAGAGCCTTTACTGCTGCTCAAGAGGATGAGCTCCCAGTGTTTTAAGTAAATAGGAAAGATCCGAGGCTCAAGGCGCCGGAACGAGGGCCGTGCGATCCGTCGAGTTATCATGAATCATCGCAGCAAGGGCAGAGCCCGCGTCGACCTTTATCTAATAAAAAGAAATGCATCCCTTCCAGAAGTAGGGGTTGCACGTATTAACTCTATAATTACTACGGTTATCCGAGTAGCAGATACCATCAAACAAAGTCTAACTGATTGTTTGAGCCATTCGCAGTTTCACAGTAAGAATTAGTTCATACTTAACACATGCATGGCTTAGCTTAATCTTTGAGACAATAACTACTTACTGGCAGGATAAACCAGGTACTGAAGCAGCTACTTTCGAAGTAACAGAAAGAAAAGCAAGGACGTTCCACGAGAAGCTGATGCCAGAACGGTTGTAGCTAACCTAGGAGTTCTGTTGTTAGGGGCCCGGGGAGCAGCCGTCGATTGATTGAAAGTGGATTATATTATCAGTTGATTGAAAATGGATTTTTCTTTTCTGAGGTCCCTTTTGGGCTAAAAAGTCAAACTCTTCTTGTTACGGTAGGATCCTCGTCCTTTCAGTAAACCAAACTAGCCGGACCTATCCGCCCACCTATGATCCGAAAGGAAAGGCCAATGATTTAATAGAATCCCAGGGTTCGAAATAGTTCGCCTATCGGTACTTACATTACCTTTACTAGGAGAATTTCCTTATGGATGGCTCATACATGAATTGAATTTCTTTCCGGCTTAGCCGAACTACTTGGCTCGGGTCAATCCTTTCTTTCTTTATCTACAGCATTTCGGTGAGCCGATCCGCTTGGAAGCCACCTGGAACACGTGTTCGCAGTTCGCGGAAAAGGTCCTGGAGTGGAGGAAGGGAGCTATATTATGGTGATGGTTAAGAAAAGAACCTGGCGACGTAGGACGACTGAACTGCATCAAGTGGCTGATCCGCAAGCCCCGCTTTCTCCACCACCTATTGTTAAGCCAAGTCGATGGAACGAAGCTCAAAGACCTAGAATTCCAGTTTCTCCATCGCTCCACGGTTTCGAAGACTTAAGGGATTCCCTTAGGGGCTTAGATTAATGATGAACTGAACTCGCTAAGAGATAAATGATATGGTCTCGACATAAAGAGAAGGAATAGCGGGCAAAGAGATGTCCCGATTCCAATGCTTAACGAATGGACCAATCCAAGACTTGGAATGCTAACAGAAAAGACAGCTGCCAAGCCGCTTACCTTACTAGCACGATACCGAAATCTTAACCGACTAAAGGCTAAAAGACTGCTTCTACACCTACAACCCAACCCTCGCTTTCAGAGAAAGACAGAACGGACAAGAACGACCTTTTCTTTTACATCCTCAAGCTACAAAGAGGATAGGCTACTGGGGCTTCCCCGCGGGTAGAGCTATAAAGAATAAGAAATATCAGGCCCTTTCTAATTGCCATCACTGAAAAGCAGTACAAGTAATACACGAACACACTCTAAGGATAAAAAGACCGAGACTAGGGGAATTTCGCAAGGGATGCACCCACAACACAAAGAAAGCAGAAAAGATAATCATAAAAGAAACGGGGAGACGGCTGTGATTGAGACTTTACGGAAGTACGAACTAAAGGCGGGAGCTTCCTGAGTATCGCCTCAGCAAACCATACTGAAAGGAAAGGAGGCATGCCGGAGTGAAGAAGGTGGCTCCATACCGGAAAGAGATAGACTGGTGAGATTCTATCTCTCGGTCTTCTCGTTGGGGAAGCTGGTGGTTGTTGCCAAGGACTATCAATATGCTTCTTTTGTTGAATCCTTATCAAAAGGATAAAGAGGTATAGGAAGGACTTCTTGCAGGAGAACAACCTATATCAAGGATGGTAGCTGACTAGCACTCAAAAGAAGGTACTCCTCTTGTCTTCCCTGACAATAGGTACACCTTGAAAGCGGAATTCGAATGCCCCATACCTGGTAAAGGTTGTCTTTGGCTCATCACCCTCGGGAATACGCACTTGAGAATACCCCGACCGCAAATCCAACTTTGTGAAGTATCGTGCTTCACTCTAAGGGCGGCCGAGAAGCTTCTTGCCGGTGACCACCAAAGCCCAAAGCACAGACTCTACTCACCCGTGTTGAATGCGAAGAAAGGCCATGAGACAAAGGAACGCACAAGGAAATTTGATTTGAACCTATGATAATAAACTACAAAAGACCCCCATATTATCCATTTCATTTACTGACTAGTACATGCACCACTTTCAAAAATTCACTGCAAGATAAATAGTCGAATTTGTTGAAACTCCTGACTTTGAAGACCAAACTCGGTAAGATTTTTAAAAATCGTCAGCAGTTGTTCCAAGGTTTAATCTTCCTGATGGAGGTGGGTTGCAATGTCTTGAATCCTCCGACCAGGTGGAAGAACAAGAGCATTATGTAAGATTTCCAAAAGCTATTTACGTAGGAGAATAAGTCATCGCTCGCGGCTTCCCGCTTTCAATTAGAGGGGCAGGGCATCTTTCTGTTGCCGGTTAGGTTAACCTCAAAAGTTCAATAGGGTAAGCTGCTAGCTCTAACCGAACTTTCGGGTATATATAAGTCCGACGAAAGACAACCCGCTTCTCAAAGGCGAGGTTCTGAAAGAAAGCAAGCGGTGCACTTAAATCGAAATAGGGTGAGAAAGAGAAGATCTATACAAAAGACTTACTCGATGGAATTAGCCAATGTGTGGTGTGCTCCTAAAGTTAGAAAACGTCCCGGCAAGAGTGAATTCTTTTATGAAGACTAGCTTTCCAACGGGCAAAGGGTACCATTCATTCCATTAATTCCTAACATTCCGGTTGTTGGTCAATAGTGACAGTAGCCAAACCAATTCCTTTTCTTCAGAAAGCCAGTCTGTCTTATATATAGTAGCAAGCCGCTTTCAAGCATTCCCTTCAGTCCAACGAGCCAGTAACGGTAATCCTTTTATTCAACTAGTAGCGATCCTTTCAAGCGTCAGGTAAGCAAGCAAGAGAAGTAGGAGAGAAGAAGTGCTTTATCATACGATAGTTGCCGTAAGAAAGTGAAGTCAGGCAAGGGGCGTAGCGAGAAAGACAGAACTCTTCTTTATATAAATAAGTACGAGAGGGCGTCAGCTCTCTAAAAGAGTATGCTATGCTTTTGGAGGACAAAAATCATTGTTGTCGGAGATAGCCTTTTCAAAGTCAGGAGTGGCGGGATGCTAAAGAAAAGAGTAAGGCTAAAAGAGCGCTTATTCCGACAACAGGAAAGGCAGAACGTAATAAAGGCAATCAAGCATGCGGCCGGTGCTTTACTATCAAGAACTCTTAAGGCGACCTTCTTCTATTCCTCATTGGCCTGAAAAAGTCTTAGGGACATCTAAACTATGTCAGTTGCTTCTGCAGTCCAACGAGACTAGTGTCCTTACTGCGGATTCTTCTTCAATTGCTATTAGTTCCGTGCCTTATCTAAGTGTGCTAGGGCCAGTAGCCCACTCACTCCCCTTTTCCTTTTCCCATGCTAGCCTAGTCTAGAACTAGGCGCTTCGCTTTCCTGTTCCGTTTCCTAGTTTGGACATAAGTTTAACACTTACCTAATATCCTTTTCTTTGCCCGGATAGAAATTCGGAATTCTTCTTCTTTTTAGAGTTCTTACTAGTGAGTGAAGCTAGACCGTTAGCCAAGAGTGAATTTCCTAGGAGAGGTGAACCCTCCCTTCTTTCTTAGTAGCTCTATTCCTTTCCGTCTTCAGTGGTAGATATCTCTCTCTTCTTTCGGGCTTTTGGTTTTGAGTCGGCGTGGGCGCGATCTTCTATCCCAGCACTGCCCGCTCACGTTTTCTGACATTCAATACGAGAATTTTCGTTTTGATTTCTTGCATACAGGATCGGTGTCCATTTTTAAAGGAAATCAGGGGATATTTCCAGCTATCTGGTGCCTATGGGCCATCTTCTCTTTCTCTCAACTCAATAGTATAGATGCATCAGTCGACTCTGTGGATTCTTTTTATTCCCTTTCTTCCGAATATCGATCCTTTCGTCAAATCATGTCTATACGGGAGGGGAAAGAATTCATTTCAATAGTTCAGAAAATGTTCCAATGCTCTGTCATCTTGGTATGTCAAGACTTCCAGGATCATAACTCTCACTCTCAATCCTTGGATTTTTTCATCCTGGCATGGGACAACTTAATCACCCTGGATCACCCTCCTGCGCCTCAATAGATCCCGTTTGGACCTCGTTGAAAGTCACTCACCCTATTCACAAGACCGAAAGAAGATCCTTCCTTTGGGGCTAATCACTCTTCACTATAAGGTTCAGAGAATGGTCAAAATGGGAATTCTTTATCGACAACCAACAAGGCCTTCCCCAACCAGAGTAAGGTAAGGGTGGGGTGCTACCGAAACTACTTATTGAGGCTCTCTGACTAAGGACGTAGCTAGAAGATCTACTACTAGTGCTTTAGCCATAGTCTTCCTTTGTCTCTGCAGGATCTATTGATGGATCATGAGCATAAGAATAAGACAAGACTTATTATCTTAGGAATATACTGACTGAGTTCACCTCCCCACCAAGATGAGATATGCCGCTTAAGTACCAATAGTGAGAGAGGCTGGTATCGGCTAAGTTCAGTGTAAAGCGGGTTACGGAATCCGATTTCCATTCTTTGTTCTATAGTTCCAATGTCCAATCTTCTAGGCTATCAAGCATCATATCACGAGACAAAAGCACCCCTAATGGGTTGATCTGACCCTCTGAGTCTTCCTATCGTTCGATGGAAAGCTCGAGAAATGGCATTCCACTACTATTGTATTGGTTGGTCTTGTGTCCCATCATGGAGGTACCAACTATTCTCTTCTACACCGGTATAGCAACTAAAAGAAAGCCAATCCGGCATCCGTAATGCTGTGACCTTATGAGACCACCTATCGTTTGATAGGAGCGGAGAGAACAGCCATTCTGTTAGGCTTTGTTGGTGACCGAGTGTTGTTTTGCCAGTTCATAACTGACCTCTGGAACTCTTCCACCTCCGAAGGTGTCTCTAGCCTACTTAAGAGCCTACCTTTCCTTTAGAGCGATCTCCCGTGGGTACTTTCTCAATGTGACCCACGAATACCACCTACTAGGAGTGGATCAAAGAGTTGTAAACGGCAGTTCCATATCGAAGTTAGGTTGGAAGCAATTAGTGGTTAATCGATGGGAACCTTAAAGAGATGTAACTCATGTACCGAAGTAGAGTTGTTAGTTTCAGTGTAGTGTACCAGTATAGCTTAGTCCTTATCTCGCTCATACCAAGAAAGAGGAATACGGCGCTTACTGGAGATAGAGCAGGAAAGGCTATGTACGGGTAAAGGTAATCGACTTATTCGCCTAGTGGCAATCTTTCACAGGAACATAGTAGGTCAGGGTACATGTGGTCTAAGACCTATTAGCGTACCGGATATAGCCAAGTAGTTGGGGAGGTTCACATCGACAGGTACAATCTCATTCCGGTAAAGGTGGTCGAACTTACGGGAGAACTACTTGGGCAAGTTGGGACAGCCTTCGAGGCTGACTTCCCCTTCTCAAGGAGGGGACTTTCTCTCCCAGGTAGAAGTAAGCGAACTACTCCTTCCCTCTGCCTTAGCCCTGCCTCCAACTGCTTCAATAGCTGCGGTTCATTTTCCTTTCCTAATGGCCCTTACTCCCACAACATATGAAGATTATTAGGATGAATCTTCTTTCACTCCTATTAACTAGAAGGGTGAAAAAGAACTAGGTGCTGTAGGAGAGTTAGCCATTCAAGAGCGGATAAGGCGAAAACAAAGGCATTCGATGCATCATAGACAAAAAGTTCAGCTGTCAGAGCCCGCGGCGCCGAGATATTCTATGATCAAAGTGTGGTTGTCACGAGCTGGATTCGAACCATCGATAAACAAAAGCCTACATAGCAGTTCCAGTGCTGCGCCTTTTTCCAAATGTCCCGTAAGTGAATCATTTCATTGATTGGACCCATGGACCAAGATAGATTGGGCTGGGAGTAAGAGGTCGCGAAGGAGTGATCCTGGCTGGTTGGTCACGCAGGGGATAACCATTGAGCCAAGCAGATTGCCATAGATTGGTGTCCTTGCCGTCACCAATGACACGTACTCTTCCGCTTTTGAGAATTGGCTTTTGGCATAAATGGACTTCCAGGAAGAGTAGGCCGAGTATTTAGGCTCCACATCTAGTGGTCTCGGGAAAGTCTTTTGCTTTCTTGGCAAATGAAGTCGCGGTACATGTGAGAAGTCTCCAGAGCAATTTAGCTTGGAAGGCCGAGTTTTTGAGTGCAAGAGAACGAATGGCAAGCAGTAGTTGGAGGGATCACAGCTAGGGTAAATAGCGCGCCAAAGCTTTAGAATATGGTTACGACCTGATCGGTGTTTATCAATAGGCCGATCCATCCGACCTTTGGTGGCCCGGTGTCAGAGCGATCTCCCTCTAATTACTACAAAGCGCGAATAAAAAGCAATTCTCTTTTTCATTTATAAAGAATGAGGAGAGTCCGCTAAGGTTGTTCCAGGCTAGCTGAGAGCACCCCTATATTCTATGTTGAAAGGGAATAAGGCCAATCAATCGAAAGGATTGACCTTGAATCCGCAAACAAAGTGAATGATGGAAATATCACCATTCCTCGGTGGAGTGTACTTTCAAGATCGAGGAGAATTTGACTCAAACTCAAAAGTAAAAAAGAAAAGCAAGTTTTTACCAAGAGAGCCTGATTCTCCCGACCAGGTCCAGCTGATCTACGACCACCCTAGCGTTCCTCTAATTCAGTTATTAGAGCTGCCGCCTGTAGAAGAAGTCTCAGCGTCAGTTTTGGAAGGTGTACCAACCGGGTTCATCTGCTGACGGATTAGAGCAAGTGGGCAAGAAAAGAAATTTCGTATTCGTAAGATGCTTGTGTATGGATAAAACTAAAAGCTTAGGATGAAAAGAAAAGGTGGGACTAGACAAAGAAGACAGACATTAGCCTTCTGTAAACTGGAATATGGAAGTGGAAGTCAGTCTAGTCTGCTCTCATCCAGCAAGCTCTCTAAGACTAGCTAGCTTAACGCCCTATTCTCCATCCTTCTTAGGCAGTCGCCATCACAATCGGAGTTCAGTTCCTCCTTCTCGAAATCAGAATCTGACTCGGAACCGTCAATCTCAACTGGAAGACCATAAGACATGGGAAAGGGAGTGACTCTTCCAGCTACTGGATTTCCTCACAATGAGTCCTTTCTCTTTGTTCATAAAGTCACACGCCCTGAAAGGCCCAGGTGGTGATCCCAAGCGAAGCGATCCAGTAAAGGGCCTCTCCTTCCTTACCTATACTATATGTTAATAGTGCCTCTACTAGACTTTCCTTCCTTCTTTAGTAAGTAAAAGGAAATTAATACTCCTAATGGTACCTTAGTTCGCCATAGGCATCTGAAGGTGGAGTGGAGTGAAGGCATTCTCTTAGGAGAAGCCCGCCAGCTTACTATACTAAGGGAAGAAAGAGGGTGCTATTTAACAGTGGTAGGGGAAGTCGCGCAACCAGACTCTTGTTCTTCCTCTTCAGCGGCCAAAGCATGTTGCAGTTGTTTTCGGTTCGTTTTGAGTTGAGTTCGAGTTCTGGACCGATGGGAACTGTAGCTAACAAGTGTGCCCTAAGTGGAATCCTACTTAGACTCTTTTGACTATATTGGCTGGCAGGACGGGTGCCAAGTTATTAGTAGCTAGGCAGCTAAGCCAGTAGTAGTTCAGTTCAGGTCAGGGCATGAGGCTACAGGTTTTATTTGCGGTCGTGAGACAGAGGTCAGAGGCAACTTGTTATATAGCGTGTTAATAGATCTTCTTCTATTCTATACTAGTAGTAGCAGTAGTGGGGGAATCGGTTTCTTAGGTAAGGTTTTCTTGATTAGATTAAAAGGATAAGCACGCTTATTGCTGTTTGTCCCAACATTCAGCCGAGGTAGGCTACTAACTTGCTCGTTAGAAGTAGTTAACGAACGGAAAGAAGGCCATTAGCATTAGATGTCTATCAGACAAGATGGATGCCCGCTCCTTGGGTATGCAAAGGGCTCTTTTCATGCGTGCTGGTCTTCGTGGTCTGTTGGTTTTTCTGTTTTCGTGGGGAGATTGGCGCATCTACAAGTTGAGAGTGTGCTCGGGCAAGTGGGCTAAGCAGAACTACTAGTAACGGGATTTGCCTGCAATACGAGGAAGGGGAATGGAACTCTTTTTGAGAACTTTAGCTACGGACTTAGGTTAGCTAGCTCAGCTTCTCCTATGGCTATTTGGATGTTGGAACTAGGGTAATGCAAAGACAAAGAAGGCCGGTGAGTCGAATCAGGGGCGGCAGCTCGATTGGACTATTTAAAAGAAGGTTTCTTCCTGGTGTGCTGCTTCCTGCCACTACTTTTTGTTTTTCCTCTATAGGTTGAATTCATATTCAAGAGTGAAATTCCAGTTTCTCTAGTGGAATTCGTCTTTCTCTCTTCCTAAACTGGAAATACACGCTTTTCTTGAGGGAAAACCTCGAGTACCCCCTTGCGTAACCCCTAGTTTAGGCTCATTAATTGCGTGTATAATCGAACCAGGCCGAACCTAACGCGAAAGCCCTTGCGCGGTATCCGTTTTATTTTTTGTTAACAGGAGAAGTCTATTTATATGAAGGAAACGAAGTTGAATAAAGTAGAGGAAGAAAGACCCCGGGTGCCTTCCTATGTTGGAACTCCCGCCAATTTCATTACCTGCACCTGCTCATGGTTTACTTTCTGGCATATTGACTATCTTCGTATATTTGTTATTTCATATGTTATATTCTTCTTCTCTAGAATAGTTGAATTCAACTTTCATTTCCAACATATTGAAATAAAGGAATTGGTGGATCTCTCCCATCAGACAGATCAACGGCACCGGGCATGGGATACACAGGCAGAAGAGCTGATTTGACCGGGCAGACCAGATGAGCGAGATTGATTTAAAGCGAAAGCGCTGTGCCAACTTGCATACAAGATTTATATATGGATTGGATACTCTATTAAAATCCTCTTCATAAGTCCTTTCGTACAAGCTATTCAAAGTCTATTGGCTTTCTTGGCGGTACTTCGACCGCTAAGCCTCGCTTATGCACCGAGAAAGATCGTCGATAGGAAAGCTCTGTTACGCACCAACGACGGCCCCTTCTCTTTACCTTTCTCGTCCCCTACCTTTGCTGGCTTGAATGGGAGAAAACGGGCGGCTAGGGATGTCTCATATGTCAGTAGCAGTGAACATGACAGCAAGGCCAGGTAGGCGAACATTCTTCTTGCCTGGTCTTTTATAGGTATGTTAATGTTCAGTCTTTGGTCTAGTACGGTTGAGTGAGTTCGCTTGATCTTTGCTAATTGGCTGACATTGTTCTTGCTGTATACTGGTATAAAGCATATCTCTATATTTAGAATACTTCTTTGAGTTAGATCAACTATCATCTGTTCCAAGAACCCTCTATCACCGGGAGCCCGAGCGGCATTAAGAATAGCTTATAAAAGGAGAACTGGCTAAGGCTAACGAAGCCTAGCTCGTTTAGGTCCTGCCATTCCTACCTATCTATCATTGGTCAACTCGGAAATCAGCTAGACCCGACTTTCTCTTTCAAATGAATTGATTCGCCAGTTTATGAGCTCACTCAGCCGGAAGGCAACGCTATATCTCTTGCTATGGCTCTTAGCTCATTATTGGTGGGGTATCTGGTCAGCACACTAAGAATGAAGTAGTACGATCGGCGGGCGTTGGAAAGAGAGCTTCAGTACAATTATCGCTGCTTAGCGAAGTGAGGTACAAAGCACCTTTCCGTTCTTTGCTTTGCGTATGCTGGTTAGAAAGAAAATTTGCTCTTTGTACTTGTTTGGAATCTTTCTCTTGGTATGAGGTTTGAAACCCCGCTTTTTCCCTTGAGCTTGAGCTTGCATGCTGCTGGCTTATCCATTGCTGATGATTTTCCGAAAGTAGGTTCGAATGACTTAATTGCAATTGGTGAGGATGGCTCGTTTTCTTCTCGTAGATTTTCCTTATCTAAGCTATATCAACATAGCCAACTAGAAAACTCATCCGCATCCGCTTGTCAATTCTTGGTGTAATACTCACTCGTAAATGATTGGTGTCAGAATTTTCATTTTTCACACTGATTTCCTATTTTCTTTTCTTTTTGAATTTCCGTGTAAGAATTAGGAATTCCTCTTCCAACTCGTCCCAGAATGGGCGTTATGGCAAAAAGAAAAAGAAAAGAAAAGGAGAAATTTGTCCAATAGTAACAAATGGTGCCTCCACAGGTTGACACCCGATCCAACCTAGTAGTAAGCGATCCGCCAAAAGCAACCAAAATATTCCTTGGTGAATCGGGCGAAAACTTGAACTACGTACATACATATTTTTAAAAAACGGTAAAGCCAACAGACATATAAAAACTGGTGCTATTGCGGCTACACCTCCCGATTTGTCAGGTATACTACGAAGAATGGCATGGATCGGTAGGAAATACCATTCCGGCACAATATGAGGCGGGGTGGACATCGGATTAGCAGGTATATAATTGTCGGGATGCCCCAAAACATTAGGAGCATAAAAAATCCAAATGGAAAAAAGATAGCAAAAGCTACCCAACCTACTAGATCCTTTACATAAAAATAAGGGTAAAAAGCAATTTTATCCATCTCTGAATGTACACCCAATGGATTATTTGATCCATATTGATGCAATGCGGCCAGATGAAGAAGACTGGCGCCTACTAAAATAAAGGGGAGCAAATGATGAAGACTAAAAAAACGATTTAAGGTGGCATTGTCCACGGAGAACCCACCCCAAAGCCAGGTTACTATGGTATCTCCTACTACAGGTATGGCGCTAGCTAAGCTTGTAATTACTGTAGCTCCCCAAAAACTCATCTGACCCCAAGGTAGTACATATCCTATAAAAGCTGTCACAATCATTAATAGGAAGATTACAACTCCGAGACACCGAACAAATTCCCTAGGACTGCTATAACTCGCATGATATAGACCACGAAAAATATGAAGGTGAACCACAATGAAAAACATACTTGCCCCATTAGCATGCATATAACGGAGCAACCAGCCCCTTCAACATCTCTCATAATGTGTTCTACGCTGTTGAAAGCTAGATCCACATGAGGTGTGTAATGCATAGCTAAAAAACGCCAGTCACTATCTGAATGACTAAACAAAGACCAGCTAACGAACCGAAGCCCCACCAATAACTAAGATTGCTCGGGGTTGGATAATCTATCAAATGCTGATTAAGTGTGGAGGATATAGGTTCTTTAAGAAGAGAGAATCGTTGGTTCCGACGAGTCATTTATTTATTTCTCTTTTATATCGTGACAACTCTTGCTCCCCCACCTTTTGGCATTCTGGGGCCCTACTATATATAAATAGAAATTGGTAGTACCCTTTCTTCCACCTCCGAAGGGGTATAGAGCGAAAGAAGCGTCGAAGGGGTCGGGTCATCCTGGGTTACTGAAGAGTCGTCCGACTGCTCGGTGACCGAATCAGAGAGGTTTTTACCGCTTTCTCTTTTCTCCAGCACTCTCGGACTGATCATCTTGCTGCAAGAAAGCAAGCTTAGGAATGTAATGGAAATTTAGGTCTCTGCTCGCCTTGGAAGATTATTCTTTCCTCCTCGGTCAAAGAGGGCAGAGGTGTGTGGGAGAAAGAATTCTAAAAGGAGAGAATTTCATAAAGTCACTCTCTCCAACCTTTTCTATCTATCTTTAGAAGTAGGGCGAGAGAAAGTCAATATGATATTTGCGTTGGTTTTTCCAACGGAAAGGTTGCACTTTTTCTTTCTCATTCGGAAGGCTCAGTCCCACACTCTGACTTCAATGATGGGAACAACCTCCGCACTCCGGCGCTCCAATGAACAAGAGTTCTCCGCCTTACTCTATTTAGAATAGTGGTCGATACCTCGGGAGGGAGTTACATTCGTAACAACATGTTATGTTCACGCGGTGATATTCTATCTTTCCAAGAGTACTACCCTGTACGGAGTCTATGTCTGGGGAGCATACTTGACAGGAGATAGACACAGGCGGTAGAGAGGTCCCCCACTTTGATTCCCGCCCTGTTAGCATCTCCGATCCGAGATCAAGGGATTACTCCGTTAGGTCTTTTCGGTCCGAAGCCGGCCGGTAATGGACCTACTTACCTTGCTTGTAGACTCACTGCGGAGCTAACCCTTTTCTTGGTGGTTGCTACCAAGACGATTTCTTTATGCCCATCAAAGGACCTCGAGATGCTAATCCACGAAAAACGATACGAGAAATTCTAAAGAACTTATATACGGAACGAGGGCGACCCGTGGAAATACATCGGTTTCTTACTCGTGCAAAGGAACTATTTCTTGGCAACTTGGACAACTTATAACGATGTTTGTCCCGCATATCACTAGGAAGATCGGGATCTTTACAAAAGGCTTTATAAAGCTTTCGTCTCAATTCATATTTAGCCGCGAGCAATCTACGTTTGTGATCTCGTATATTTCGCTTCTCCGACATCTTACTGAGTTTCCCCTCATCTTTTTGCAAAAAGCCGCTCCACGGTGGTAAAGTCTCATCTTGTGTGTTGGACGAAGTGACAATAGTCACATTGAACCCTCGAATATGTTCGAAGATTTCGAAATGATCTTCCAGTTCTGGGGAGAATTCGCAAAACTCCGTTTCCATCGAGAATTGAATAGAGTTTTCCCGTATTTCAACCGGAGAATCTAATAGAGACATTACTGTGGAGATTCTGACCAAAAAATTAGACATTCCATGCCCTCGGAGAGTGCTTTGTCGTGCTAGGTCACTGACATATCCTTTTTGTCTTTATTTGACCCCAAGAATGGATTGGATCGAAACGACTTTCCTGGCGAAGACCTTTGTGTCTGTATTAATTTCTGACCGCACGGAATCTCCATAGCCAATTTTCCATTTTTGATAGAAGGTGCTGCCTTTGGTACTACTCTTATTTTACACAATCCAGGAACTTCCATAACGTTGGCGTGATTCAGTTTGAGCAACGGATCCTGACGTGATACATCTTCGTAATGAAAATAGAGTGGAAACATGAGTTGGCTTTTCAAGTATATATAGAATAAGCACTGTGAACTATCGCCTTCAAAAAGATAGCTGAACCTCTTTCTTCGATCGGAATACGGATGAGATCAGAAAGGCCATCATTGAGGCAAACGATGCAATTGCTTGATTTACTGGGCTGGGTGGGCTAAACCTTCGACACCAGCACTGGATTTGCACAAAGAAAAAGACAAGACCGTCTAAGGCGCAAAGCCCTTATTGTCCAATCCCCTCACAGCTGCCTATTCTGTAACAAGAGCATTCGATGCATTATAATAAAGAATTATGTCATTTCCTTGCAGAAAGAGTCTATTGAAGGTTAGGTTAGCCCTCTAACTCGGCTAGTGACACATCAGACCTCTTTCTTTTTTAGAAAGGCCTTGATTTAAGCATCAAAACAAGAGTGACAGGGGTACCAGTAAGTTACTCTATTTTTTTACCTGGCATCTATCTCACCTTTCTTGCGCAAAGAGCTTATTCGAGCGCAGCGGAGTCATGAAAAAGAATAGCCACTTCCTTATCTACGCTATTTATTTAGTTTCCTCCTCGTGGGAAGTAGCTTTCTCTAATCGACTATTGAACCATCTCACCTTCAAGTCACTCGCTACCTTAAGTCATGCCTTTACTCCAAGAGCTAACTCGATGGGACTTGCTTTCCTAAAAAATTTCCCTTGGCCTTGAGCCTGCTTCATCGCACTGCGCTAACGCCCTTATTAGAGTAAAGGCGAGACGCTCATTCCTTTGCTTGTTTGGCCTACTCTTGCCGGGGTTTCTTGGTCCTACGCAGTTTTGAATTCAAAGGCAAAAGAGAATAAGAGATTTTTGACACCCCGTTTGCTGCTCAAACCGTAGCAGGAAATGCTATTCGTACAGTAGTGGAAGCAGGGTACGCTAGAGGCGAAAGTCGTGATAAAAGGTCCTGGTCTCGGAAGAGATGCAGCATGACGAGCCAGAAGTGGTATACTATAAATAAAGTTTCGTATAACAGAACCATTAGCGATTTTCGCTCTTGTTTTATCTGCTGCTGTCTCTGACTGACGAAGAAGGAGTCCCACTACACGAAAAAAATATGAGCCCATCCCGGGTTAAATGGTTGATGATTTCATGTAGCACGTTTTATTTAGTCCAGCTCCAAGCTAGAACCCCGGGGAGTTCATTCCCGGTTCAACAACCTCAGGGTGCGACCAATTCCCTATCAAGGAGTGTTACCTCAGTCGAAGGCTCCAAGTCAACTCCCGGAAAAGATCAGTCTTTCTTTCCAATCTATCTTTCCGCGGGACAGAGCTAAATGCATGCTATAAGGGGCAGCTACAATTGCTTTAGAATTCTTCTCTTTGTTCTCCTAGGAGAATCCAAGTGTCCACTTCTTCTTTTTAGAACTAAATCAGGGGTAGTGATTCTTACTATTAGATCATACGGCTCTGTCCCGGAATCAGGACCTCCCCTTTCCTTTGATTAGATGTTCAATACCCCCTGTGCCCCAACCAAATTCTGGTGAATCAGTGATAGTAGTTCCTAACAGAACTACCTTTGGGTGACTCTTAGGATTCTAGCTCGCCCACTTAGAGTAGGAGCAGTTCCTAGCCGTAAAAGGCTAAGAAGATAGAGAAAGGGACAGCGCGAGGGGGTCAATTAGAATATCTTCCTCTCTTTCCCCATGCTTTCTGTTGGTAAAGAACCAACTATAATAGTTCTCTTCACTACTACAATTATTCAAAGATTCTGGACTCTCTTTCTGTTTGGAGAAAATGGAAATATAGAGTGGAAAAAGGGAAGTCCTTTTTGGCAAGGTGTGGAACTCGCCCGTGGGTGCCCTTGATTGGCGCGAGGGGTTGCACAGGTTACGCTCCATCATTGTATGCCCGACAGTTTGGGTGAAAGGAGTTCATTCCTAGAACAATTGGCTTATCTCAGTTCGCGTACTGCTTTTCCAAAGCAGGCACACAAGAAAGGCTGGAAGCTGTCAGACAAGACCGGAAAGAAAGGGAACTGGTAATACATAATAGGAGCTCTCCGACCTTCTACCACCATTGGATACCTAAAATGGCAGCAAGAAAAGGGGAAGAGATTGGAAAAACGCCTGAAATCTTTGATAAAGCGCCTAAAGGACCCGTTCTCCAGAAGTCTACCGCAGTGAGGACGATGATCCTCACAAGCGCAGCAGATTGCTATTTCTTTAGTTAGGACCGCCATTGAAGATGGTCTACGCTTTGGCACTCCTCCTTAATTAAGGAGGATGACTTCACGGATCAAGGATTTCAACGAGCGTAGTCATCCACCCGGTAGCAAAGACCAGGAAAGCACCTAAACGGTTTTTCTGAGTCAGCTAATCGGGGAACAGGACGTCGTTACGGTACGTCTAAGGTTAAGCTATGGTTTTTTCTTATTCCTTAAGGTCATCCTCTGGGGTCAAGTTCGGGGATAGAAAGATTTGAAATAACTCTACGTTTGTCGCTAGATCCGTCCAGAGCATGCTTGGCATCGCCAACATTACCAATTTGCTCGAATCTCTTTCTATTTCTTTCATCTTCAGAAAGGTACATCCAGCATTTCGCTCCTTCTACCATGATTTATTATTATTTTTTGAATTCCACTTCCCTACGAAAGACTTGTTGATTGAAAGTTGGTTGTTTACCAACTAAGAGCCTGGGAGAAAGAAAGTTCACAAACGAAACTGGAAAAAACTATTTTCTCAGGAGAAAGAGAAAGAACCTAGACCAATTCAAAGCTCTTAAAGAAATTTGCTTGCCCCAATCTTCTAGCTTTTGGAATGCTTAAATGATAAATATGGAAAGTGTTCCGCAGTGCAATCTCCACCCTTCCCCGAACTACCTCCGACAGGAGTCTTTGATGAGAAAAAGCCAACCTTACCTGCTTACGTCTGTGATCCATACCTTCCCATCCCTCCTAGTGTAACATTATCTCCGTAAGATCCTAGGGATCCTGGAAGTTCACTCCCAGTCAATTACATCGACCATGGAAGCAGTAAGCTCTTTTAGAGCCTGGCTTTGGAAGTCTAGTTAGCTACGGGTTGGGTTTGGGAAAAGATTGATTCATAGGATAGAGCTCTTACAGGTTCCGCCTCTTTTGTTCTCTCTTGGGCTTTTGCCAGATCCTTTTCCCTGGAAGAAATCCTACTAGATCGATTGAGACTCCATCCCTTCTTCGATGGCTATTTCATAGGTGAAATAGTATATAGGATGTGGTTCTTTATACATCGAAAAAATAACTTTCTTGACCCCCAATGTGTAACTTCGTTTGACTCTAAACGTTGGTTTGAAGCTTAAAGAAAGCTGTCTCGTCCGAAAGAAGATACATAAAGCATTGACTTTTCAGCTTGAAAGCTGACAGATGGTATCGAAGAGTAAGAGCTGAAAGCTAATTACCAATGTAACTGGATAGCTTACTTAAGGAAGAACTGTAAATTCCGCTCCTTCTTCCCTTTCAGTCCCAAGGGAGAACAAATGGGGAACTGGCTTCTTAGCCAGCTTTCTTAGCGAATTGTATGTGTTAAGCATATAGAGAAAGAAAGTAGCAGCATTCCGCTTTGTGCTTAAAATACTCCTTATCTATCCCTACTAGGATAAGATGTGGCAGCTCTCCAGTAAGAAAGAAGTTGTGTCTATTTCGAGTCAGTAGGAATGAGAAAAAGAAGCATGAAATGCAATAGAGTAGGGTATGCATTACATGTCAAATCGGATAAGTCGGCTCTGATCGATTAGGAACCACTGATAACTACAACTCTATTGTAGTAGCTGTTGTTGGTTGCTTCCTCTTCCAAATCTTGGGCACCCTTTGTCTGCTCGGCCGGAGGCCAAGCATTGAGAATGAAATAGGTAATCTTTCTTACCCGATCTCTGCTAGAAGAATCTCACGATCAGAACTCATTAGCGGTTCCTCTCGGGACCCTAAATGCTGGTTTTCTAGCTTAAAGAAAGCAGTAAAGTTCGAAAGAAGTACCTTGACTTTGTCCATAAAAGACGCTTTCAAGCAGACAGATGTGAAGAAATTCCGTAAATCCGCTCTTGTTACAGAATCTGCTTCAACTGTCTCAGAAACCGAACATTGCTCTGTCGAGGATGAGGAGCCATCACTCTGACTGCCAGAACAGAACAAGGACCTTCTCTGATGACGCAACCTTCAAGAAGGGAATTCGGAATCATAAGACGACTTTGCAACAAAGAGAAAAAGAGTGCTTTCTCAGAAAAGAAAGAGAGATTGGCATTCCTCCGATCAGCATGAGAGCTCGATCCAGCTGAAAGCGATCCCTCAGAAAGGCCTTATAAACGGACTGCTCCTCTATGTGCTCCGAGACCCTCTCCTTGCTCGAGGGAAGATGTGCGGTTCTCTGCTTCAGCCGCGGGCTGAACACAGGAATTCCAAGCAAAGAAAGATGATTCAGTCGAGTAATACACTGTGTGGGACGGAGTAAGGGCCCATCGAAAGAAGAAAAGACTGCCTACTTTGGTGAAATCCTTGGATAAGTACTTGGGGCCAATCGATGAATAGCAATCCCTAGTCTTCCAAAAAGAGTATTGGACTTCTCTTTCCTCCTCCTCGAGGATGATGGATCCGGGGAGGGGTCAGAGGCTATCTGGTATATAAAGACAGCTGTACAGCTTTCCTTGCTTCGAATATCAGATAAGAAGAGATTCTGACGTCTGAGATTGCGTGCCTTGCCCGGATAGGAGAGCAAGAAGAAACTAGTTAGACCGGAGCTTACCGAAAGGCTAGTTTCTATCCATAAGCATTCGAAGGTACCTCGAGGGACAAAGCACGGAATGAAAGATCGAGGAATTGGAGCCCTTTATGTCATTGATGCGGAAACATCAAACAATGTTCTACTTGGGCGGCCTTGGATGCATGATAATTGTTTCGTCCTTCTACAACTCACCCATTTTGCAAGTAAACCAAAAGTGGTGAGCAGAAGCGTATTACGCAGATGCTAAATTGGATTTATCCGAAGATGAAATAAATGCTACAAAGCTCTTTGAGAAAGGGATTTCGACCTGACCAATCGATCCCTATGATGCCATCAGAAGAGAGGCTATGAAATAGGTGAAGAAGTTCGGAAAGTGGAATATTAAGCAAACAACTCCTGATACGAAGAAGGCCCCTAAAGGCCTGCTTTCCTTTTCGTCCCAAAAAGTCACAGGAAGCATGGTGAGCCAGCTCTTATGCCAATTCAAGATGAGAGTTCCACTTCGCTTTAAAGGATAGGGGATATCTGAGTCGATAGGGCCATATTCAAAAGGGGGATAAGTGGATTGAGTGTACTAACATGCAAAATAATCAAAAGAACATCTCCTGCGGACCCTCATCCCTCCGAGACATGATCATCATCCTAAAACCATCCGGATGCATCACCTGGAAATGCTTGGGCCAAAACCAACAGCTAAAGGAGATGGGAAGTTAGCTGACACAAAGGAGCTTTACTAATAGTTAAGCTTAAGGTATACGATGCGAAAGCTCTTCGAATGATGCTAGTAATGGGATACTCAATTGAGGAAGCCCAAGGGTTGTGCAATGGAAGAGGAATGTTAGCACCGTTTGACGCCATGTATTCTCCAGCACAAACAAAAGAGAGCTCTCTTTGAAGGAAGAATGCGCTCTTAGTAGTAATCTTATCCTATGCAGAAGACGGCATTCAACTGAATGAAGATGGCATGAAGACGATTGCTGCTCTCCTTGCTTAGCTTGTGGGAAACTAGCTCAACTAAGAGCAGCCTTTCTCAACTATACTCAGCTATGTCCGAGAATCTAAGATCAGACTTGCCTTGTTAATGGACGAGGAAGTGACATGACATATAAAGAATAGGAATCGAATAAGCTGCTGATTGACTGGTCTTCGAGCCTTCGTGATATCATAGCCCTTTTCATACCTAATCCTGTTTATCGATTGCTTTAACTTGTCGAGGAGGAAAGATGAAGTTGCCAGAGGCAGGAAAGGAGATTGTTGAAGGTTCTCACGGGTGCTAGTTTTAGGATGTTCCTATTCATAGAGTCGAATAAAACTTTCTTTCGGATTAAGTGAGCCTTTTTCTATAATAAAAGAAAAGAATGCTCTACATTATTCTACTATTCAAAGAAGTTCTTCTCGACATGAATATTTGTATAGGTATTCATGAAAGCTTTCACAAGAAAGCGAGGATAGCCGGGCAAGTCCAGTGGTCATACCGACGAAGCATAAGCCAGTTCTTTTACATCTAAGCCAGCAGCTGGGGATAGAACAAGGAAGTTTGAAAGCTTTGACTCTCCCCTTTCTTCTGGGGGATTCATAGAATATGCTTTCTTCTCATAGGGAATAGGATGAATAGGCAAGATTTGCATTTACCTTAGATCTTAGATGAGGCTATTTAGTTCTAGGTCGGGAAGGGCTGTCAGTCCATGATAGTTTCCTGCGCTAACCCCTTTCTGCGGTTTCAGTTGGAGTTTGATTCTCTTTGCTTATAATCCTGCCGAGGGACGGAGGCGGAGTGACTTGCTTCCATACGAGCGCATAGAATAGAATCTATTAAATAGAGTCCGTAAATATACCCTTTCTTATTCCATAGGTGGCCTAGATTAAGCCAAGCCGCCACTTTGCAGTCACGGACTGAGTGGGCTCAGTTCGAATGAACTTGGATCGAGAAAATCGAACTCTTTTCTTTCTTCACCTTGTCTGGAGGAGTACTCCTCTTTAGGATTCAAAGGAAAAGCCTTAACGCCCTTGTGTAGTGAGATACTCTGCCAAACCAAAGGTAGGTGTGAGTCTTCTCCTATATGAAGTGCCTAATTGATTCTTAATATATCCTATACTTTAGTCGAGAATAGGTTGCATACGAGGGAGGGCCTGTTCTATACGATCGAATACCTTTCTATTTTCCTTGCAGAGCCAGTACCAGGACAAAGAGAAGCCCTTTTTCTAAGCCCTTCCATCTATTGGATAAGGAGTAGTGGATAGGGAAAAGTAGATCAAGCCCTTCAGTCTCTTAGGCGAGGAAGTTCTCTTACAGGCAATGGGAGATCAAGTTTGAGTCGTAAGCCCTTACACTTATAGTATAGCCAGTTTCTAGCCCATCCAATTACAGCGGTTGACTCTGCTCTGATTAAGTCATTGAAAGGTTTATCCCAGGCGAATATGTTCAAGAGTCAAAACCTTTGCGCTTCAGTCCCGATAGTTAGAGTTGTTGGAATAGTAGTATCAGTAGTTGTAGTTGCCCTTGTTTGTAGCAATAGGAACCCAATCTCCTTCTAGGATGAGAGGTCAAGGTCTAGGGCTGAGCTTATCTAGGGTTTTCCTTCTACCTTATTCAGTCTTAGATTCTTTCTGCTTTCTCTGAGGTTGTACTTTGTCGTGCTAGGCGAGCCTCCGTTGCTGTAGCTTCCTTTTCAACCCCAGCTATTGATTCAGTTTCAGTTGCTTTTCCTGACCTGGGGTTTGAGTTTGATTGGAAGTTGGAGTCTCGTTCATTCGCCCTGCCCTGCCAAGACTAATCTAATTCCTTCTTAAGCTCTTACTCCTTCGGACCCTCGTTGGACTTTATGGGAGTTCTCAACCCTACCATGTAATGCTGCTATTGGTTGAGGAGTTGATAGGTTCTCCCTTTTACCAGTAGAAATAGGAGCAGTTTCCGCCCTCCCTTCCTAACAATTCATCTGCGACTAATACTAATAGGTACTAAGAAAAAGCACATATGCGACATCTATCTTCTTTACTTTACCACGTCTCCCGGGAAAAGCCCAGTACATATGGCACGAGACGATTACACACATCCAGGGCGGAGTGGGATCGGGTCTTTGTTGGATTAAGTCTCATGGGTTATCCGAAGATAAATCAAAAAGGAAATGTGGAACGAAGTCCACACTTCCGGAGCGATTTGTCAACAGCCAATGAGCGATCAGCCGAAGCAGGTACCCTGCGGAGGGGCCACCCAACTGCATCCTCAACATAATGCCTAGCCGAAGAGCGACCCAAGCCCTACAGGATCTTATGCCAACGCATACCTGCATTATATGCTCCACCGCGAAAGACCATGGGAGTGGAAGTCCCGACAACATTTGACTAAACTGATAGGCCCAGGGAAAGGGAAAGGAAGGCTGCTGAGGATGGGCCAGCCATGAACGGAACCGCAAACATACTATCCAGCTCCAATGAAACTTGATCTCCTTATCCTTATGAGGTAGCCAACCTACGGAGTTAGAACATAGGAGACAGAAGTGGACAACACTCCACAGCCCAGTGGACCACACTTAAGGTCCTGTTAACACAAACGGAACGGATAGGATAAAAAGGCAATCCAATACAGTACGCGCCAGACCCCTTTTCCTCGGCTAAGATGAAAGACGATAGAACGAAAACACTTTTTGTTACGCCAGCAACGGCAGAAACTGGGACGTATAACGTTAAGCTCACACTCAAAACCAGTCCACCGAGGGTCGGTCCTCAATGCCACAAGGGTAGGAAGGGGATGAGGCCCAGAAGCTCGGGCTTCATCAAGCCCCTAGGGGTCTAACTCGTACTCGTCTTTTAATGCTTAAATAGCCTCCTCCTCTTCGCCCAAGGAAAGCTGGCCAATCGGTCAAAGAAAGCTCAATCCCAACTCACTAAGAGCGCATTCTGATTCTGATTCACTGTAACAAGCCATTCTTCCACTTGCTTCTTGCTTTGAAAGCTGTCCTCTTAGTTTTGAACTAGTCTGAGAAGGGGCAATCCCTATTCTATTACTATGTCCTGGGGCATTCAGTCTTAGTGCAATCAGTGACTTTCTTGCCTTAGGTCGATCAATCTCTTGAATTGTGTACATGGTTTTATCCCTCAGGGCATAGCAAAGGACTAGTTCTTCTTCAATTGCGAAAACTGCTGATTCGAGAACAAGAACAGCTTCTTCCTTGGCACAGCTATCAGCCAAAGCAAATCGATTTCATGTCGGCGTAAAGGTATCAACGAGCCTTTCCGTTAATTCAATATCTGTCTCGTTCCCACACCCCCAGTCCTACTGCTCCTGTTAATGCTACTGCTTCCTTTTCATTGTCTTAATGGCACACATCTTCTAGTCGGCAGGGCTCGAGAAGGCTTCTCTTTGGGGGCATTTGAGATTTTTAAATCAATGGTATGGCGGCCTAAGGACCTTGGTCGGATTCATTCGTAAAAGCAGTTCTGGCGTATGCTTATTCTATTACTATTGGATTAAGCGCTTCAACAGGAAAGAGACCAAGGAAGGCATGTTGATGCGACGGTAACTCGACGAGATAGAATATCTTAAGATAAGATCAAAAATTTGCCTAGTTTCGTCGTCTTATTGCTAACAGTAGTTAACATTTCCCTAAGGTGCGTCTAGCCTTAAACCATTTCTTTGGAAATGCTTTGACTATGCTAAAAATTCCAAGTCGGCTTCTCTCTGGTCGACTAGTATTAGGTACCGGAAACTTTTATTAGACCGTTCTCGTCAATGCCAGTAATTGGCCCAGGGTCTGCTCCTCGATCTTTTAATCTTTTTTGAAGCTGGAAAAAGAGTTGATGAACCTTCCGCGGAGCTCTCGATCGAACGGTCTACACTCAGGTTCCCTTCTGAGGGCTAGCACAACGAAAGACAACCATGAGGGTCGAACATTAGTGAGAGGAAGGAGATCTAGTATCCCTTGTCCGCGGGAGATAGCTATGAATTTCTATTAATTGAGTTTTCCTTCGTCTTGAAGGCCTTTTCCTAGCCACTAAAACTGTGTAAAGTAGTCCCGTGTGCCCAACCACTTCAGTCAAGGCTCTGAAAGAGATAGAAGCCCCCACGGAGCGGTATTATGAGTCAAAGAGTCAATCTTTCCTCAATCAACTCAGGCGGAACCGTCGCATTCTCTCTTAGAGACTCTATTATGAAATAAAGGGAAGCCAACATTATCATAGTCGCCCACTCGCTCATATGACCGGCAGGTCGGAATTAGCCCTGATTCTTTCTGCTTCTTTTTTTAGTACGGTCTTACTTTCATTCCTTATCCCAGTCTGAAACTAGAACAGCCTTCCGCTTTCTTCTTTGCTTTCCTTTCTTTCAGAACCTGCTCATCTCAACCTGACTGCTGACTGGCTGCCTTACAAAATACCCCTCCAATATCATCACATTACCTATTATATAAGGGTAGGCAACGAAACAAAGAGGTTTTTATTCCACTACTAGAGACTATTTCCTATAACCAACCTAATTCCTGTAACCAAACCTACTACTTTAACTAGTACCTTTTCTAGTACCAGCACGGGGAGAACCTTTACCTCAAACTAGTTCCTATTACCTGTGGCTACCCTAATATCCCGTTACTGTACGGGAGCGGAAGCGAGAAAAGAAAAGCAGGTTTTTTCATCTGCTAGCATTGTGGTTTGGAATCGATTCTTTATCAATAGCCCACCCTTTCTTTGAACCTTGTCAATGATCGAACTTAAAGATATGAACTGAGTGCCATTTGATGAGTAACTGAGAACAAAGGAGAGGGATATGGAAAGAATGAAGTAATGAAAGAGGAAGTCATTGCTAGTAGTAACGACTTGTCACGATCCATTGGTTCATATAGAATCCATGTCCTAGGTGTATCAAAAACATTCTTTTCGCTAAGCGTATATAATAAAATAGAGTGAAAGGGTCCACCCCGAAAGCAAGGGGATACTAACTAACAGCTGAGTCCTCTCCGAACCGCAGGAGATAGTTGCCCATCATACGGCTCACCAACTTCACTTGCCTCTATGGGAGGCGCGCTCCGGGCAGGTTCGGATCACTTACAATACATGGCTCTACGAAGGTGGGTTAGGAAAGTTTTCAATATGATTCTTTTCCTCTATTTCTTCGATGAGAAATGCGAGTCTGTTTTGTCCACTTTCTCCATCCCCTCTATCAAAATGATCAAAAAGGAATTTCTTCTTCTTATTCCCGTGTTTGATCTCTTCTCCTTCGGACCCTCGCTCGTTGTCACCTATGTTGGGTTTGGAACCCTGTAGAGAATGAAGAGGGGCCAAGGATCTTCCTCTCAACAGTGCTTTGCGAGGCTCCAATCTCCTCCCTGAATAAGTAAGGCCCCGTTAGCCTGGGCGAAGATGGGGATAAAGAGTAAGGATTGAAGCCCCCTTAGCTCTGCCAGGCACTGGACAGGGGTTAGCTTTGTAAATGTGTAGAGCCAAGTGTAGTGTGGTGTAGTAGTAGGCACTTCTAGGCCCCTTCCCGGCTACTGGATTACTCCAGTGCTTCGGGTACTACGGACCCTCTGCCATCCATTGCAGCGGAGCCCTTTCATGAGCAGGGGGCTAAGCACAGTTCTTTGAATCAAACGTTGAATGAAATCGATTCTTTTTTAGATATCCAAATCTAAATCGGATAGGATAGATGGATGGATCTATCTTTCTATTCATATATATTACTAAAAAAATGGATTTATGTTGTAGCGTAGCAAGAAGCCCCAAATCCTTGATTTGGCGAGGAAAGACTGCACTGCTTTGGGCCCAGGAAGCGAAGGGAATGAGCTCGGCTGCTTCTCCTCCACACTTCTTTTTCTCCGTGCCCGTTCCGCATGCGCTTCGCGCGCAATTGGCGCTTTGCTCTCCTCTTATTCTTCATTGGACGGTTCGGATGGACTTCGCCGTTCTTTCCCAACTAAAATAGAAAAGGTAGGTTATAAACCTCGAGATGTCGATTCGTTTTCCGCCCCCAATGAGATGGGGAATTTGTAACCCCTATTTAGACTTTCGGGCCCTTCATCTTTCTGAATCGAGACCCGGCCCGGCTCGCGTCGTTCCAACAACCGGCGGGGAGCACCTCAGTATACGATCGCGCGCAGTAACTGGGAGTCCTATTACACTTAAGGCCAACTTCAATTCACCAAACCAAGGTTCATCTCGTGTAGTGATTGTGGACTCGTACAAGGATATTGAGTAGACGGTTGATGTATCAGACTCGACCCTATCTTTCGTAGCATGCATTCCCATCCGTGTCGCAACTGATTCGGTAAGCTACGTGTCCGGTGCACGGAGGACTGCCTTCGGTCCCCCAAACTGACTTACTCGTGGCAACCTTCCGGCCGCCCAACGACCTATAACGCTAGTCACTACTCCCACTGGGGCTAGGAAGTAAGCCCCACAACCCAAAGCGGCGAAAAACAAATAGAATTTGCTAAAAAGCCGGCTAACGGGGTATTCCTGCGTATGAGAACATAGTAATGGAGAAGGTAATAGCCAAAATAGGATTCGTTTTGGCTAGAGCGCCCAAATCCGCTATATATTTGACACGGGTTTGCCGTAATGCTGAAACTATGGCGAATGCATCTATCGTCATTGATGCATAAATAAAGATACCAATTAGTAGTGATTGAATTCCTTCTATGGTTCCACATGAGAAACCAGTACGAATATAACCTACATGTCCAATTGAACTATGAGCTAGAAGTCTTTTGACTTTCGTTTGGGCCATGGCGGCCAGTGCTCCTAAGATCATAGAAGCAATGCTGCAGAAAAAGAAGATTTGTTGCAATGTAGCTCCATAAGAACCATAAATAGAAACACGTGAAATATTAGCAGAAATAGAGATTTTAGGCGCAATAGAAAGGAATGCTGTAACCGGGGTGGGTGAACCTCATAGATATCAGGTGCCCACATATATAGAGTCAAAAGAGATATTGAGTCCGAAGGGGAGGGGTTTTCTTCGGGGCTCGAGAGATGGAATAGATAGGGCCCCACAAGTTTTGAATTCGCCGCTGGGGAATTCACACGAAAGGAACGAGGAATTCTCAACGAAAAAGTGCTCTCTGAACCGAACGTGAAAGTCGTT